AAGCAAAATGAGTCCGAGTTAACTCTTTTTGTCCAAATAAATTTGGAACTAAAGCAAAATGAGTCCGAGTTAACTCTTTTTGTCCAAATAAATTTGGAACTAAAGCAAAATGAGTCCGAGTTAACTCGGATAACAAAGAATACAAAGAATACAAAGTTTTGATTTGTTACATATACATTAAAAGTTGACAGCTTTTATTATATTTGTTATATAATAAACGTAATAAAAACAAAAGCAAAGATCAAATAAATTATTTGTTAAGCTACGTCATTTTGTCCAAATAAATTTGGAACTAAAGCAAAATGAGGTAGCAAAGCCAAACCATTTTCGCTGAAGTGAAAATTGGTTCATAAAATAATGGGCTATTAGCTCAGTTGGTTAGAGCGCCGCTTTGATAAGGCGGAAGTCAAAAGTTCAAATCTTTTATAGCCCAACCAAACAAATTTATTAGTTTGCTTTACTTTATATAAAGGAAAAAAAGGGGGTATAGCTCAGTTGGTAGAGCGCTGCCTTTGCAAGGCAGATGTCAGCGGTTCGAATCCGCTTATCTCCACCAATCACCAATTCTTTGTTATCTTTGTTAACAAAGAATACAAAGACTCCGAGTAAACTCTTTTTGTCCAAATAAATTTGGAACTAAAGCAAAATGAGTCCGAGTAAACTCTTTTTGTCCAAATAAATTTGGAACTAAAGCAAAATGAGTCCGAGTAAACTCGGAATACAAAGAAGTCCGAGTTAACTCTTTTTGCTTTAGCAAAATGAAGAAGCCAATTCCGATTTTAATCGGAACTAAGGCAATAATTCAAAGGTGATTGATCTTAAGAGCGAATCAATAAAAATCAATATAATCATAAGGTCAAATGAACTAAGGCGTACGGTGGAGACCTAGGCACTCAGAGACGAAGAAGGGCGCAGATACCGGCGATACGCTTCGGGGAGCTGGCAACAAGCTTTGATCCGAAGATTCCCGAATAGGGCAACCTCATAGAACTACCTATATAATTCATAGTTAGGTAAGAGGCAACCCAGTGAACTGAAACATCTAAGTAGCTGGAGGAAAAGAAAGCAAACGCGATTCCCGTAGTAGCGGCGAGCGAACCGGGAAATGGCCTAAACCTACATCGCAAGATGTAGGGGTCGTGGGAGGACAGTAAAAAAGAAAAATTTTTAATACGAAGCAGCTGAATCCTGCACCATAGATGGTGAAAGTCCAGTAGTAAAAAGAAAATTTGATTTTTGTCTAATCCCGAGTAGCATGGGGCACGTGAAATCCCGTGTGAATCAGCGAGGACCACCTCGTAAGGCTAAATACTCCTGAGTGACCGATAGCGAAATAGTACCACGAGGGAACGGTGAAAAGAACCCCTGTTGGGGAGTGAAATAGAACATGAAACCGTATGCTGACAAGCAGTGGGAGCAAGAATGCTTGTGACCGCGTGCCTGTTGAAGAATGAGCCGGCGACTTATAGGAAGTGGCTGGGTTAAGGAGTAAAATCCGGAGCCCAAGCGAAAGCGAGTCTGAATAGGGCTATTATTAGGTCACTTCTTATGGACCCGAACCCGGGTGATCTATTCATGGCCAGGATGAAGCTTGGGTAACACCAAGTGGAGGTCCGAACCGACCGATGTTGAAAAATCGGCGGATGAGCTGTGAATAGGGGTGAAATACCAATCGAACTCGGAGCTAGCTGGATCTCCCCGAAATGCGTTGAGGCGCAGCGGTAACGATGAACTATCTCGGGGTAAAGCTACTGTTTCGATGCGGGCTGCGAAAGTGGTACCAAGTCGTGGCAAACTCAGAATACAAGATATGTCTTCCGTGAACCAGTGAGACTGTGGGGGATAAGCTTCATTGTCAAGAGGGAAACAGCCCAGATCACCAGCTAAGGCCCCTAAATGGTTACTAAGTGGAAAAGGATGTGAGAATGCTGAAACAACCAGGAGGTTTGCTTAGAAGCAGCCACCCTTCAAAGAGTGCGTAATAGCTCACTGGTAAAGCGTTCTTGCGCCGATAATGGCCGGGACTAAGTGACCTGCCGAAGCTGTGATATATTTTATTTATAATAAATTATAGGTAGGGGAGCGTTCTGCTTTCGGGTGAAGTTTTCACGTAAGTGGGGATGGACGAAGCGGAAGTGAGAATGTCGGCTTGAGTAACGAAAACATTGGTGAGAATCCAATGCCCCGAAAACCTAAGGGTTCCTCCACTAGGTTCGTCCATGGGGGGTGAGTCAGGACCTAAGACTAGGCCGAAAGGCGTCGTCGATGGAAAACAGGTTAATATTCCTGTACTAATTAAATTATGATCTGAGGGACGAAGGAGGCTAAACTAGAACTGTTTTTGGATTGCAGTGGAAGCGTTTAGACGTTGAGAGATAGCAAAAAAGCTATTTTGAGTGGAGGCGTAATCCCTATTTAATGGTTCGCTGTTGAGTAGCTAGTGATGTCATACTTCCAAGAAAAGCTCATACATCTTTATATTTTAATTACCTGTACCTGAAACCGACACAGGTAGGTTGGTAGAGAATACCAAGGGGCGCGAGAGAACTCTCTCTAAGGAACTCGGCAAACTGGCCCCGTAACTTCGGAAGAAGGGGCGCCCAAAATTCATTTTTTGGGTCGCAGTGACCCGGCCCAGGCGACTGTTTACCAAAAACACAGGTCTCCGCAAAGTCGTAAGACAATATATGGGGGCTGACGCCTGCCCAGTGCCGGAAGGTTAAGGAAGTTGGTTATTTCGCAAGAAAAAAGCTGACGACCGAAGCCCCGGTGAACGGCGGTCGTAACTATAACGATCCTAAGGTAGCGAAATTCATTGTCGAGTAAGTTTCGACCTGCACGAAAGGCGTAACGATCTGGGCGCTGTCTCGGAGAGAGGCTCGGTGAAATAGACTTGTCCCGTGAAGATGCGGACTACCTACACCTGGACAGAAAGACCCTATGAAGCTTGACTGTATCTTGGAATTGGGTTTGGGCTTTTCTTGCGCAGCCTAGGTGGGAGGCTATGAAGATTACCTTCCGGGGTAGTTGGAGCCGTCATTGAGAGACCACTCTGGAAGAGCTAGAATCCTAATGGGGATCCTTGAATCGGGACCCTTGACAGTTTCAGGTGGGCAGTTTATTTGGGGCGAATGCCTCCTAAAAGGTAACGGAGGCGTGCAAAGGTTCCCTCAGTCTGGACGGAAATCAGACATTGAGTGTAAAGGCAAAAGGGAGCTTGACTGCAAGACCTACAAGTCGAGCAGGGGCGAAAGCCGGCCTTAGTGATCCGACGGTGCCGAGTGGAAGGGCCGTCGCTCAACGGATAAAAGTTACTCTAGGGATAACAGGCTGATCTTCCCCAAGAGTTCACATCGACGGGAAGGTTTGGCACCTCGATGTCGGCTCATCACATCCTCGGTCTGTAGTAGGTCCGAAGGGTTGGGCTGTTCGCCCATTAAAGTGGTACGTGAGCTGGGTTCAAAACGTCGTGAGACAGTTTGGTCCATATCCGGTGTAGGCGTTAGAGCATTGAGAGTAGCCTTTCATAGTACGAGAGGACCTGAAAGGACATGCCAATTGTGTACCAGTTCTCATTCCAATGGGAAACGCTGGGTAGCTACGCATGGATAGATAACTGCTGAAAGCATCTAAGTAGGAAGCTAAACTCAAGATGAGTGCTCTCTAAGGCCGCGGCTAGACAAGCCGTTATATAGGTATCAGGTGTACAGTCAGCAATGGCTTCAGCCGAGATATACTAAAGGCCGTTTGATTTTGACCTTTATTTTTAACTTTATAAAATACAATTTTTAACCCAAAGTAGTTCAACTACTTTGGGTTAACCTTGGTGCTCTTTGCTCAGTTGGACCCACACCAATCCATCCCGAACTTGGTTGTGAAAAAGCTGAGGGAACTGAAGAACTTTACGGGTCGCCGTCTGGAATCTCAGTTCTAGTGCCAGGGTATCTTATCAATATGTTAACTCGTCCGAATTTATTCGGAATCTTTGTTATTTTGTCCAAATAAATTAGGACAAAATGAGTCATTTTGCTTTAGTTCCAAATAAATTTGGACAAAAAGAGTTAACTCTTTTTTGCTTTAGTTCCAAATAAATTAGGACAAAATGAGTCATTTTGCTTTAGTTCCAAATAAATTTGGACAAAAAGAGTTAACTCTTTTTGCTTTAGTTCCAAATAAATTTGGACAAAATGAGTCATTTTGCTTTAGTTCCAAATAAATTTGGACAAAAAGAGTTAACTCTTTTTTGCTTTAGTTCCAAATAAATTTGGACAAAATGAAGAAGTTAAAAAATTTTTTGGTTATAATAATAATACCACGCTTCTAATAGAAGCTTGAATTGATAATTTAAAATCTTTTTAAATAAATATTTTACGGAGAAATTAAAACTTTTAAAAAAATTAAAATATGACAGCAATCTTAGAACGTCGTGAAAATTCTAGCCTATGGGCTCGTTTTTGTGAGTGGATCACGTCAACTGAAAACCGTCTTTACATCGGTTGGTTCGGTGTAATCATGATTCCATGTCTTCTTACTGCTACATCAGTATTCATCATCGCTTTCATTGCTGCTCCGCCAGTTGACATCGATGGTATCCGTGAACCAGTTTCAGGTTCTCTTCTTTACGGTAACAACATCATCACAGGTGCTGTTATTCCAACTTCTAACGCGATCGGTCTTCATTTCTACCCAATCTGGGAAGCTGCTTCGTTAGACGAATGGTTATACAACGGTGGTCCTTACCAACTTATCGTTTGCCACTTCCTTTTAGGTGTATACTGCTATATGGGACGTGAGTGGGAACTTTCATTCCGTTTAGGTATGCGTCCTTGGATCGCTGTAGCTTACTCAGCACCAGTTGCTGCAGCTTCAGCTGTATTCTTAGTATACCCAATCGGTCAAGGTTCATTCTCAGATGGTATGCCATTAGGTATTTCAGGTACTTTCAACTTCATGATCGTATTCCAAGCTGAACATAACATCCTTATGCACCCATTCCACATGTTAGGTGTTGCTGGTGTATTTGGTGGTTCATTATTCTCAGCTATGCACGGTTCATTAGTAACTTCATCTCTAATCCGTGAAACAACTGAAAACGAATCAGCTAACGAAGGTTACCGCTTCGGTCAGGAAGAAGAAACTTATAACATCGTAGCTGCTCATGGTTACTTCGGTCGTTTAATCTTCCAATACGCTTCATTCAACAACTCACGTTCATTACACTTCTTCTTAGCTGCATGGCCAGTAATCGGTATTTGGTTTACTGCTTTAGGTTTATCAACTATGGCTTTCAACTTAAACGGTTTCAATTTCAACCAATCAGTTGTAGACTCACAAGGTCGTGTACTTAACACTTGGGCAGACATCATCAACCGTGCTAACTTAGGTATGGAAGTAATGCACGAACGTAACGCTCATAACTTCCCATTAGACTTAGCTTCTTCTAACAGCTCTTCTAACAACTAATTTTTAATTATTCTTATTCTCTTACTCCCTACGGGGAGTAAGTAGCATATCATTCGGCACATTTTGTAAATTACAACAAGAACTATATATAATAAATCATATTTCTTGTCCAATTTCTTGGAACAGGAAAGACAAGCAAAAGAGCGTATAGAAATGGAAAGATTTGTATTCCGAGTTAACTCGGACTCATTTTGCTTTAGTTCCAAATTTATTTGGACAAAAAGAGTTAACTCGGACTCATTTTGCTTTAGTTCCAAATTTATTTGGACAAAATGAAGATGTATGTTTTTCAACAAAACCTTTATTATGAAAAGCATGAACATAATACAACAACAATAGAAAACTTGTTATAATTAAGGGTAAAAAAACCCCAAAATTGGTTATCTATAACTAAAATAAGTACACATAAAATAAAAAATAGTTATAATAACGGCTTTAGCCGTTATTATAACTATTTTTTAAATACAAAAAATTAAAGTTTGTCAATAGTATCAAATTCAAATTTGATTTCTTTCCAAACTTCACAAGCAGCAGCAAGTTCAGGAGACCATTTACAAGCTGAACGAATTACATCGCCACCTTCACGAGCAAGGTCACGACCTTCGTTACGAGCCTGAGTACAAGCTTCAAGAGCAACACGGTTAGCTGCAGCACCTGGAGCGTTACCCCATGGGTGACCTAATGTACCACCACCGAATTGAAGACAAGCGTCATCACCGAAAATTTCAACAAGAGCTGGCATGTGCCATACGTGAATACCACCAGAAGCTACTGGCATTACACCTGGCATTGAACACCAATCTTGTGTGAAGTAAATACCACGGCTACGGTCTTTTTCAACATAGTCATCACGCATTAAGTCTACGAAACCTAAAGTAACTTCACGTTCACCTTCTAGTTTACCTACAACAGTACCTGAGTGAAGGTGGTCACCACCAGACATACGTAAAGCTTTAGCAAGTACACGGAAGTGAATACCGTGATTACGTTGACGGTCAATAACAGCGTGCATAGCACGGTGGATGTGAAGAAGTAAACCATTGTCACGACAGTAAGAAGCTAATGAAGTGTTAGCTGTGAAACCACCCGTCAGATAGTCGTGCATAATAATTGGCATGCCAAGCTCTTTAGCACATTGTGCACGTTTTAACATTTCTTCACAAGTACCAGCAGTTGCGTTTAAATAGTGACCTTTAACCTCTCCAGTTTCTGCTTGTGCTTTGTAAATAGCTTCAGCTACGAAAAGGAAACGGTCTCTCCAACGCATGAATGGTTGTGAGTTAACGTTTTCATCGTCTTTTGTAAAATCTAAACCACCACGTAAACATTCGTAAACTGCACGACCGTAGTTTTTAGCTGACAGACCTAATTTAGGTTTGATTGTACAACCTAAAAGACCACGACCATATTTGTTTAGTTTGTCACGTTCAACTTGAATACCATGTGGAGGACCTTGGAATGTTTTAACATAAGCAGGTGGAATACGAAGGTCTTCAAGACGTAAAGCACGTAGAGCTTTGAAACCGAAAACGTTACCTACAATAGAAGTGAACATGTTTGTTACTGAACCTTCTTCAAATAAGTCGATAGGGTAAGCAACATAAGCAATGTACTGGTTGTCTTCACCTGGAACTGGTTCGATGTCATAACAACGACCTTTGTAACGGTCAAGGCTTGTTAAACCGTCAGTCCATACTGTTGTCCATGTACCTGTTGAAGATTCTGCAGCTACAGCAGCACCACACTCTTCTGGTGGAACACCTGGTTGTGGAGTCATACGGAATGCTGCTAAAATATCAGTCTCTTTTACTACGTAGTCAGGTGTGTAGTATGTTAAACGATAGTCTTTTACACCGGCTTTGAACCCAGCACCTGCTTTAGTTTCTGTTTGTGGAACCATTTATATAAATAAATGTAACTTCTTTTGTCGATCCTAAAATAATCTGTCCGGAAATATAATTTCAAAAAATAAAATTAAAGTTTAAATTTCAAAAATTTTTGAAAATATATTTATTTATATTATATATTTTTGTAAATAGCCTTTGGATTGTAAGTTAACAAACTATTGCATCTTTGTATTCCGAGTTAACTCGGACTTCTTTGTTATCTTTGTATTCCGAGTTAACTCGGATAACAAAGACTCCGAGTAAACTCTTTTTGTCCAAATAAATTTGGAACTAAAGCAAAATGACTTCTTTGTTATCTTTGTATTCCGAGTTAACTCGGATAACAAAGACTCCGAGTAAACTCTTTTTGTCCAAATAAATTTGGAACTAAAGCAAAATGAGTCCGAGTTAACTCTTTTTGTCCAAATAAATTTGGAACTAAAGCAAAATGAGTCCGAGTTAACTCTTTTTGTCCAAATAAATTTGGAACTAAAGCAAAATGACTTCTTTGTTATCTTTGTATTCCGAGTTAACTCGGATAACAAAGACTCCGAGTAAACTCTTTTTGTCCAAATAAATTTGGAACTAAAGCAAAATGAGTCCGAGTTAACTCTTTTTGTCCAAATAAATTTGGACAAAATGACTTGACACTGTTTAGTTGGCTTATTGAAACGTTGCTTGGCCGTACCAGCCAGTCAACCATTGCTTAGCATTGACTATTATGAATTCCTATTATACGTTAATTGGTTGGCAATGCCAGCTACAAGTTGCTTCCAAATCTATTTGTATTCCGAGTTAACTCGGACTCATTTTGCTTTAGTTCCAAATTTATTTGGACAAAAAGAGTTTACTCGGATAACAATTAAATTCTTATGTTTGATTCTTTTCTTAAACTAGTCGTTACATATAAATATTGCTTAGTAATTTTTACGTCATGCCGTGTAATACAATTAATTGTAAGATAACCGTTGGAATTTTTTTTACCTTTTTTGCTGAACTATAAATTATTCCTAAAAGTACTATGTACTATGCACACGAGCGTGTGCAAAATAACCTGCATTGGCTTTGCCAATGCAATTTAATCTATACTTATAGGTTAAAGTTAAAATCTTCAGCACGTACCTTTTTTGCAGAAATAAAATTTTAATAAACCAAAAAAATGAAACATTTTCCAAGACTTTTGAAATCATCAGAAATAAGTGGTTATACTATATAACTAATATTAAAGGGAAAACAAAATTTCTTTTTAACATAGTTTTGCCATTGCGAAGCAATGGCAACTATGTTAAAGAGAAATACTAAATTAACCAAAACGACCTGAAGTTGAGGCAATTAAGAAAGCAGCATAAGTAAAGATATAACCAACAGAGAAGTGAGCAAGACCTACTAAACGTGCTTGTACAATAGATAAAGCAACAGGTTTATCTTTCCAATAAACAAGGTTCGCTAGTGGAGTTTTTTCATGTGCCCATACTAAAGTTTCAATAAGTTCTTGCCAATAACCACGCCAAGAGATTAAGAACATGAAACCTGTAGCATAAACTAAATGTCCAGCTAAAAACGTCCACGCCCATACAGATAAACTGTTCATACCAAATGGGTTATAACCATTAATTAATTGTGAAGAGTTTAACCATAAATAATCACGTAACCAACCCATTAAATAAGTTGATGATTCATCGAATTGTGCTACGTTACCTTGCCATAATGTTAAATGTTTCCAGTGCCAATAGAAAGTTACCCAACCGATTGTGTTAAGCATCCAGAATACTGCTAAGTAGAAAGCATCATAAGCAGAAATGTCACAAGTACCACCACGGCCAGGACCATCACATGGGAAGCTGTAACCAAAATCTTTTTTATCAGGCATTAACTTAGAACCACGAGCATCTAAAGCACCTTTAACAAGAATAAGAGTTGTAGTGTGAAGACCAAGAGCAATAGCATGGTGAACAAGGAAGTCACCAGGACCAATTGTTAAGAATAATGAGTTTTGATTGTTGTTAATAGCTTCTAACCAACCAGGTAGCCATAGACTTTGACCATTAGAGAAAGCCGCACTTGTTTTTGATGATAATAAGAAATCAAAACCATATAAAGCTTTACCATGAGCCGCTTGAATCCATTGAGCAAAAACAGGCTCAATTAAAATTTGTTTTTCTGGCGTACCAAATGCTAACATTACATCGTTATGTACATAAAGACCTAAAGTGTGGAAACCAAGAAATAGAGAAACCCAGCTTAAGTGAGAAATAACAGCTTCTTTGTGATCAAGCATACGAGCTAAAACATTACCTTTGTTTTGTTCTGGATCATAATCACGAATAAAGAAGATAGCACCGTGAGCAAATGCACCACACATAATGAAACCTGCAATATATTGGTGGTGTGTATATAGAGCTGCTTGTGTTGTGAAATCAATTGCTTGGAAAGCATAAGGTGGTAATGAGTACATGTGTTGTGCTACTAATGAACAAATAGTACCAACTGAAGCTAAAGCTAAACCTAATTGGAAGTGTAGAGAGTTGTTTACTGTGTCAAATAACCCTTTATGACCAGCACCCATATTTCCACTAGGTGCAATGTGAGCATCAAGAATAGCTTGCATACGGTGACCAATACCAAAGTTAGTACGGTACATATGACCCGCAACAATGAAAATTACTGCAATTGCTAAGTGGTGGTGAGCCATATCTGTTAGCCATAAACTTTGTGTTTGTGGGTGGAAACCACCTAAGAAAGTTAAAATAGCTTGGCCAGAACCTTGAGCTGTACCAAAAACATGGCTAGCTGTATCTGGGTTTTGTGCATAAGCTGCCCAATTACCAGTAAAGAATGGTGTTAAACCTTGTGGGTGAGGTAAAACAGATAGGAAGTTATCCCACCCAACATGTTGACCACGTGATTCAGGAATTGCTACGTGTACTAAGTGACCTGTCCATGCTAATGAACTTACACCAAATAAACCTGAAAGGTGGTGATTTAAACGAGATTCAGCATCTTTAAACCAAGAAAGTGAAGGTTGGAAGTTTGGTTGTAAATGAAGCCATCCTGCAAAAAGGAAAACTGCTGATACTAAAGCTAAGAAAACTGAACCTACGTATAAATCTTGGTTTGTACGCATACCAATAGTATACCACCATTGGTATACACCTGAAGTTGCAATGTTTACTGGACCAGAAGCACCACCTCGTGTAAAAGCTTCAACAGCTGGTTGACCAAAGTGTGGATCCCAAATAGCGTGAGCAATTGGACGAATATGAACAGGATCTGTTACCCACTGTTCAAAGTTACCTTGCCATGCTACATGGAAAAGGTTACCAGATGTCCATAAGAAAATGATCGATAGTTGACCAAAGTGTGAAGCAAAAATCTTTTGGTAAAGATTTTCTTCTGTCATACCATCATGGCTTTCAAAGTCATGGGCCATAGCAAGCCCGTACCAAATTCTACGAGTAGTAGGGTCTTGTGCTAGACCTTGGCTAAATTTTGGAAACAGTTTAGTTGCCATAAAATTGTTTTATTCCCTATATTAAGTATCTTAAAATAAGATAATATCTTAATAAAAATTGAGGTGCAAAGCAAACTTTGCTTTAAAATTTTTAAAGTTTTTTATTTCTGCCTTGCAGCATAGAAAATAGACTGAGGTTTCACTTTAGTGAAATCTCCAGTCTATTGAATAATTCTCTTTTGATCAATTGATACTACAGCTACGCCATAGTCCTGAAAATTTATAGTCATTTGTAAGACATTACAAATAATCCCTTTAAAGGGAAATGATACTACCTAAAAAAAGGTCAGCTTTGCTGAGCTAGGTTGCTTTTGACAAAGCAAATATAGATTTTTAAATTTATCTTATTTTCACTGTTAGCCACAAAATGTTTTTGGTTCGTTGCTTTTTAAGAACTGTAAAAAAAGTACAAATGTATTTCTAAGAAACTGTTAGTTCTTTGTATTCCGAGTTAACTCGGACTTATTTGTTATCTTTGTATTCATTTTGTCCAAATAAATTTGGAACTAAAGCAAAATGAGTCCGAGTTAACTCAAAAGGCTGTAGCTTAATAATAACGGTAAGTTGCCATTACTAGGCTATAGCAGAGTATTGGTTGCTTTTCACACTCTGGTCATCATTAGAGGTGATGATTTAGTGCTTAAGAACCCAAATTCTTCTCTTGCAGAAAAGGTTAGCATAACTGTAAAAAAGAGTAAAAACGCAAAAACTAGCTCAGCTAAAACCTATATTTCACAGTTGTTTGATGCCACCAATTTTTTTTAAAGTACAGGCTAAGTAACTGAAAGCAGGGAAAAGTCTATTATCTGTTATATAGATAAAAAACTATTTAATAGATATTAGATAATTAATATAAGGTTGTTAAAGCAACCAAAGGTCCATTTGATTTAGTAAAAGCAAAAAAAATATTGTGTAACAGCAAAGGCAAATGGCTTTTGCAATTACACTTGTTTGCTCATCTGTGTGTTGTACAGCAATGATCATGTTGGCAAGCATTACTAAGAACAGCATCTATAGCAAAACAGTTTATTTACAAAAGCAAAAAAAACATATCACTGCAGTTCATTTTGTCCAAATTTATTTGGACAAAATGATCGGAACTAAAACACTGCAGAATAATAAAAAGTAAAAAAGGTCTCTTAAAAAAGACAGTTAGCTTTTTGTAATGTATTAAATGTAAAACTAAACAAAATGGACTCTGTCTAGTTTTCTGTATAATGCATTGATTTTCCATTCTTCATAAAACTGCTTCTAGCAATTAAATCTAGGATTATTAGATAGCTACCTTTTTAATTTTCAATAAAAAATTTTGTAGTTTTTCCTCTGCTTTAAACGGTGGTTTTTTTATATCCGCTTTAAGAGTTATCCTTACTTATTTAAAGCCATTTATATCTTAACTTTTGATTATTCGTTTAGTCATTAGTTGATTCCGAGTTAACTCGGATGTCAAAGCGATTGCTGTTTTGCTCTTAAAACCTTCAGTTAAGCTACAATAAATTAATTTCTTATAACATCGTCAAAATGACTTTTGGTAAAAAGAGCTCTATTGGTTTGTCTATGACAAAACCGAGATTCAATACATTAAAAAAGCACTGCTGATATAGTAATCTAACTTCCAACTGTCTAGCTAAATTAAGCATAAAAATCAAGAAGAAAAAACAAAATTTTTAATTGTTTTTAAACTTATTGTAAAATATTTATTACGTATATTATATTATTTTTAAATAATACAATAAACAACAACCTATTTTTTGAAACTACAGCTAACTAGGCTTAGGCAAGTAGCTTAACCATCACTGAACATGATTGTGGACACCCATTCAAAAAAGCCATTCTGGTGATGAACTTAGTATATTTTGAGGGAAACTACTAATTTGATTTGACAGATGTTATTAATTACTTAGATTGTTATTTTTCTTATACTGCGACATTTTAAATAAATTTGGAACTAAAGCAAAATGTCGCATAATCCACCAACGCAGTATAATCAAAAAATCATTTAGAAAACAATATATTTCAATTGCAATATTGCTTTAAAAATCATGATTAGTTGTTGTGATAGCAAAACCATATAGTTTTGTTAGTTTTTGTCTATTACAAAAATCTTTTGTAATATAGTTATTACAGGGCTAAAACAAGTACTTTCCGAGTAAACTCGGATTCCGATTTGAATTTATTTGTACATAAATTCTTCCGAATATATGCGGATCGGAAGCAATGTTCTTTTTTGCTAATCAAAACAAAAATAGCTCAAAGTTGTCAAAAGCAATAAAAGACTTTTTTACAGGAAAATGCATTTAGGTAGGCAGAGATTACCAAAAGTTGGTAAGTGTGCTCTTTAATCATGTTGCAAATAACAAAAGACAAATCTAGCTTAATGTAGTTAAGCTAAATTTAGTCGTTTTTGGGTCGAGTCGGATTCGAACCAACGCAGACTAAGTCAACGGATTTACAATCCGCCCCCATTAACCACTCGGGCATCGACCCTTTTATGTTTTTTATAAAATATTTATTTTATATATTACCATTAAAAAAAAAAAAAAACAAGCTTTACAGTAATAAAATATGTTATTTAATTAAGCTTTTTTTTGTGAGTCCTACCATACAGCATTGTTATCTGAGTTAACTCTTTTTGCTTTAGTTCCAAATAAATTTGGACAAAATGAACTGCAATAGTTTACATTAGCCTTTTTCATGGGCCTAAAAGGCTATTAACAAAATGATTATGCTAAACTTAAAGTCAATTTATAGTATATGTTTAAGATCCTATAAATTTTTTAGAACTATAGGCATCTCTGAAGTGTTTTAAGAACGTAGGCTATAGCTAAGTACCCCTAAACTTCACTAAAGCAAACTTTGTTTTACAATTGCCCGCTTTCTAAAAGCTTCAAAACCTCAGGGAAAAATATTTTTTTTCTTTAGCAAAAATGGTTTGGCAAAGCCAAACCACCCACAGGTAATACAATATTTAATATTAAACTTTTTCTAGTAATTTATTACAGATTTTTGGATAATCTAATCTTAAAACTGGGGCGGAAGGATTCGAACCTGCGAATGGCGGTACCAAAAACCGCAGCCTTACCACTTGGCGACGCCCCATTAATATAGCATTAACTATAATAATATCTTTATTACTTTTTTTTGTCAAGCTTTTAAAAAATCTACCTTTTGTTAATATAAAGATTAAATGGTTATTTTAGCATTACAAGTTATTGTAAGTACATTAACTTCCTTAATAGCAGCATTTTCACAGAATTGAAAATCAAGGCTTTGACAAAACTAAGTTTTGTCAAAGCAGTTTATAGCTAATACAGTATAGTTTATTTTGTTTACTTTTTTTTAACCAGTTATTTCCATAGAAACAACTACAAACTTGCAGAGGATTAAAATAAATAAATTGATTTAACGCAAAACCTGCCATTGAAGTGCTTTAGCACAGCAAGTTAAGCCAAAACCATTTAGCTTTGCATCAATTACCCGGAGGAATGTTTTGCTTTTGTTGAATGTAGCAATTCATTTTGTCCAAATTTATTTGGAACTAAAGCAAAAAAGAGTTAACTCGGAAGCCTTAGCAGGGTACCTTTGGGACTGTAGATTTAGTTCCAAAAATTATTTAAGACAATGCCACTATTGGTTCCAAAGTTTTGCAAACCAACCATCGCCTGCTGCGATTGCCTTCGGCGATGGTTAAACGACTAAGCAAACTTTGGTATTTATATAATTAAAATTCTTTTATGCTAAACGTAATAAACTATCTATTTCAATTAAATTTGGAGTTGTTTTTGTTTGATGTGTAGGAACTTTTTGTTTATTTACATTTTTTCTAAAAAGGCCTATATCTAAACATAATGCTTGAAGCTCACAAACTAAAACCTTAAAAGATTCAGGTGAACCTAATGAAATATCCTTATTTTCAATTAAATTTTTCCATAAATTTTGTCTTCCAGTCATATCATCTGATTTAATTGTTAACATTTCTGATAATATAAAAGCTGCACCATAGCCTTCAATAGCCCAAACTTCCATTTCACCTAAGCGTTGACCCCCTTGTTTTGAGCGCCCTCGTAATGGTTGTTGAGTAACTAATGAATAAGGCCCAGTTGAACGTGAGTTACCTGTCCAGACAGGTAAGCCATTTCTTCTTACATAAAACACCTCGTTAGGAACACTTAAGCAATAAACAGGTCCTTCATAAGAAAGGACTTCTTCTTTTTGACAATTTTGAGTTCTATAATGACTGTGGTTAACAGATGGATTATTATTTTTTTTTATAATAGAAATGTGCCACATATCATAGTTTGCTATAATTGGGTGATTGTTATAAAGATCGTTTACATTTGTAACTGTGCCTTTTGGTATAAAAAGATATTTGTTACTACTATAACCAGCATGTAATGCTAAACGCATTACATCATCCGCTAAGTTTATAGAACTTGTATAATAAGACATTGATGTTTCTCTCCAAGTCCCATCTCCAAGACACATTGAATGAAGAAGTAATTGTGCTTGTTCTTGACTTAATTCCCAAACCCACGAAGGAAGTGACTTGTTTAGAGCACCTACACTTAATGGTTTTAAATAAGACCATAACTGTTTGTCATGAATTGTAAATTTGTCATCAAGAATTCTATAGTTGTAACCAAGTGTTTTAATAGCATCTTGTAAGATGGCTTTCACACACTCTTTATTTTGGGCAAGACTAATGTTTTTATTAATAGTTGCACAGCCTTCAGCAATCCAAAGACCAAAAAAAGTTAACCAAGCATCCATATCAACTTTTTTTTCAGGAACAAGAAAAGTATTAGAAATTATAGATGGTAATACAAATTGGTAGTTTTTTTTAGGCCAATTAGCTGTTTTTAAGTATCTATAGTGCTTACCGATTATATCTTTAGCTTCTATTAATTGATAATTGGTGCAGGAAGCACCATTAATGTTGCCTTTTCTAACCAACATTCGATGATTAAGTGTTGTTAATAAATCTAAATTTGCATTTTTAACATGATATAAAGAGCCTTTATAATTAGGATAATGAAAAATTTCAGTAGGTTTTTGATAAACTAGTTCACCAGTGGTACGCTTTAAGGTTGCAATGTGATCATGAATGGTAATTTCACCAATTGGGCACCAGCCATCACTTGTTAAAACGTCATGATCTGGTGTAAGACAATGCATTTTATCATCCACCATATGAACAAGTTTTAATACATATGCAATACCGACAGTTACTGTTTGATCAAAACATTGACTAGTCCGACCATCAAATAATCGAATTTTACCTGGATGATTGGGGTCAAATAACCATTTTAAACCTGTTTTTTTTCGAGCATCATATAATTTTGATAAAACATAACTTCGAGAAGCATCTGCACCATACATTTCATCAAATGGTGGTATTTTATAATGTTCACCTAAATAACGTCCAGCTAATCCTAATAAACATTCATAAATTTGACCAACATTCATGCGTGAAGGTACACCTAATGGATTTAAAACAATATCAACACAAGTACCATCTGGTAAAAAAGGCATATCTTGTCTAGGTAAAATGCAAGAAACAATACCTTTGTTACCATGGCGTCCAGCCATTTTATCTCCAACCTGCATCTTTCTTTTTTCTGCTAAATATATGTGTACATAAGATGGAGTGTAATTATGAAGCTTTCTAGTTATTTGTTTTGTACTTTTTGCTTTTTTAGAAATTACTTTTGTATTTTTTTTGTCTTTAGGATTTAATCCTATTTTTTGTTGAGCAAGTATATTTACATTTATAACATTAGCTTTTATTCCTTTAGGAGCACGCAAAGAAGAATCTTTTGTAGGACTTAATTCTTTATCAAAAATTTTATACAACAATTTTTGTTGGGGTGTTAATGTTTTTATATTAAAAGGAGTTACTTTACCTACTAAAATATCACCTTCTTCAACCCAACAACCAATCTTTGCTATTCCATTTTTATCTAAATGACTTATTTCATTTTCAGTTGTATCAGGAATTTCACGTGTAATTTGTTCAGACCCTAATTTTGTGTCTTTAGTTAAGACTTCGTATCTTTCAATATGAATTGAAGTATAAATATCTTCATAAACTAAACGCTCATTAATTAAAATAGCATCTTCATAGTTATACCCTTCCCATGGCATATACGCTACTATTATATTATGTCCAATAGCTAATTCACCACCAACACTCGAAGCACAATCGGCTAATAAATCACCTGTTTGTATCCAATCACCTTCTTTAACAGCAGGTTTTTGTATTAGACAAGTATCTTGATTTGAACGATGAAAGGTTTCTAAGTTATATTTAAAGACTAACTTTGAAAAAGAATTTTGTACATATGTAGGTTTCACTAGCTTTGTATTTGCTTTACGGCTACCAATACAAGATAATTTTGGTTCTAATTTTTTTAAACTTGTTTTTTTAAAGTGAGGCGTATTTGTAGTATATTCACTTAATGTATTAGCATCTTTTATTGTGTCACATACTAAGATACTGTTGTTTTTATAAAAAAAAATTTTTTTATTTGATTTATATAATAAATCGAGATTAACATTATTACAGATGATTGACTTTATTTTATTGATCTTATTATGAACTTTTTTTTTCTGTTCTCTTAAACAAATATTATTTGACATATAATTTTTATTATAGATAATACATAATTTCTTAATAATTGACGTTTTCGGTAGATTTTTAAATCCTTTTTTGGTTTAACTACTTGGCTTTACTATTTTATTTTAATTGTCTAGACCTATTCTTTGTTATCCGAGTTAACTCGGACTTCTTTGTTATCCGAGTTAACTCGGACTTCTTTGTTATCTTTGTTATCCGAGTTAACTCGGAATACAAAGACTCCGAGTAAACTCTTTTTGTCCAAATAAATTTGGAACTAAAGCAAAATGAGTCCGAGTTAACTCGGAATACAAAGACTCCGAGTTAACTCTTTTTGTCCAAATAAATTTGGAACTAAAGCAAAATGAGTCCGAGTTAACTCGGAATACAAAGAGTCCGAGTAAACTCTTTTTGTCCAAATAAATTTGGAACTAAAGCAAAATGAAGACGCAAAAAAGGATTTATTCGGACATAAATTCGTATCGGAAGCAGGCCATGGTTAACTTACCCATTTTTGTTTTGTATTGATTACTTTTCTACACTAAGACGTATAAAGGACTGTTAGTTGTATTAGTTGATGGATATTAACAATATCCTATAGTGTATAAATTATTATTTTGTTTGAACTTGTATAGGTTACGATACCACTAGATTTAGCCGTAACTACATGACCAGAGTCACTAACAGCTCGGGCTTCTAAACCCGTGCCAACAATAGGACGTTGTGGTTTTAAAATTGGTACTGCTTGACGTTGCATATTTGAACCCATTAAAGCTCGGTTTGCATCATCATGTTCAAAAAAAGGAATTAAAGAAGTTGCTATTGAAATCATTTGAATAGGAGCGACTCCTACAAATTGTAGTTCGTTACGTGATATTTTTGTGAAATCTTCAATAATTCTTACTGGAATTGAAGCTTTTGGTAAAAAACCTATATCAGATGTATAAAGATCAGGAGCTCCTAGTTTTATTTTTTCTTCTTGTTTAGCAGAAAAAAAATACAGTCCTTTCTTTTTTTGGACTTGACCTTTATAGACTTTGTAAAAGGGTGTTTCAATATAACCTTCAGAATTTACCCGTGCATAAGCTGTTAACGAATTAACTAAGCCTGTGTTTTTACCTTCTGGTGTTTCGACAGGACAAATACGCCCATAATGTGAAGGATGTATCCCTCTAATTGCTAATGTAGCTGAATCTCTAGTCACACCTCCAGGTCCCATAGAACTTAATCTACGTTTATGTGTTAATTCAGCTAAAGGATTTATTTGATCCATAAATTGTGATAAAGGACTAGTCCCAAAAAATTCGCGTAAAGCTCCATTAAAAGGTTTTGTGTTTATAATATTGCTAATATCTATTTTATCTTTATTTGTTTTATTTTCTTTCGTTTTTAATGATACTAAAGAGGTATTTTTTGATTTTTTGGCTGTATTAGCTGAAGATTTTGTTGAAAGAAGGCTCTCACTGCGGTGCCCATAAGCAAGCAGGCTCATTTTTTCTCGTATTGTTTTTTCTAAACGAACTAAACCAACTCCAATCTGCATTTGAATAAGCTCTCCTGATGTACGAACACGTCTATTTTTTAAATGATCAATATCATCGAGTTCTCTCAATCCTTTTGAGACTAAAATTAAATAATTAGTAGCCGCTAAAAAATCTTGTGGAGTTAAGGTTGTTATATTTGAAGGAATTGATAATTTTAATTTATTATTAAAATTTAAACGACCTACTTTGCCTAAGTCATAAGTACGTGGGTTCATAAATTTATTAAAAATCCATTTACGTCCTTGTTCTGATTTTAATTCAAGTTCTTTTTTTAATGTAATACATTCAGTTTGATTAAAACTTGAATTATAAAATAGTTGGTTATGTGATTCTAATAAAAGCTTAGTGCTAATTATTATGTCTTTTTTTTGTTTGGTTTTAGTTGTTTGTTTTAAGTTTTTATTAGTCCTAGATTTGTTTTGAGTTTTTTTTATTTTTTTTGAAAAAACTATATTATAAATCTTTGTCCAAGCCGCAGGGGGTGTTTTTACATATGGTAAGCTTTTTTTTTGTGAATTGAAAGGGTCTTCTTGAAAATTATATAATAAAATTTTTGAATCTATTATACTTTTTAAGACTATTTTATCAGTTAAACCAACAGCTATTAAAAACCACATAATAGGAATTTTTGGAACTCTTTTCATTTGAGCCCAGATTTTATTATACTTATCCATTTCAATACGAAGCCATGTACCACGATTACAAATTAAATCAGCATAATAACGTGTAAATGTATTTTGAGGTTTTTCACTCCATTTAGTTGAAAAATTTTCATAATTTTTTTTTTGATAATAAATCCCAGGACTACGTATCATTTGATTAACGATAACTCTTGCACAACCATTTAAGATAAAATGACCACGTTTTGTCATAAGAGGAATATCACCTATATAAACCCACTTTAATTTTATCATTTTAGATTGTGTAAAAAATTTTGTGGGGTTTTGAAAATAAAAGGGTGTTTTTGGTTTTTTTTGTTTAAAGTCACTCATAAAAGTTTTTTCTGTAAGTTGAACAGGTATATAAAGTTTTGAAGTATAACTTTTTGATTTTAAGATTGCTTGACTGGGAGTATATTCTGGTGGAGTTAGTTGGTAATAATCAGGATAAAAAAACAATTCTATTGTTTTTTTATTATTAGTAATAGGGTTACGTTTTGAAAATTCTTCAATAATACCTTTTTCTAAAAGTGTATAAAAGCTTTTTCTTTGTATTTCTACAAAATCAGATATAAAATATCTATTAAAATTTAGATCACCTTTGGTGATCTTTGTTGCTTTACTATCTGCAAAGCACTGATCTTCTATGTTATAATAATTTAAATGTTTTTTGTTAATATTCATACTTTTTAATATTTTATTAAGATATTTTTAAGGAATCTACAGTGGGCATTGCAACATTGTAATTAATGTCTATAAGCTATTTGTAGCATAAGCTACAATCAAAATTTTTGCTATTGTATTATAAATAAAGATGTAATACAAGTATGCTTTTGCCAAAAGTATAATCGACAGTGTTATCCTATGGATAGTCTTTCGAGTTTACTCGGATAACAAAGAAGACATAGTAGTCTATGATCATTGTCTTATGGCAACTCTCCTGTTATGCTAATGCACTATAATAAAAGATGTGTAATCTCAAAAACTGTTTTGCTTATCTAAAAAGCCACCATTAAATAATTTATGTTATTAAACTATAAATGCATTGTAAAATCAAAAAATAGCTTGGTACCTAACATTAGGTATCAAAAAAAGGTAAAATCTAAAAATATATTTGTGTTTTTATATTTTGGAAACAAATTATAAAAGATGTTATTTTTGGCTAGTTTAGAAGTATTTATAACTTAACAATGCTAAAGTAAAAATACGTTTCACTTGTGTAAAATCTTAACTTGAAATTCAGATTAAGTATTACAAAGCTCACTCTGTTTTTATATAAATTAAAATAAGTCATAGATATATATTTTCTTCGTTAAGAAGATTTTTATTTAATACTATAAACTTCTCTTAAAAGTCTAATTTGAAGTGTCAAAATTATCTAAAATTCTAAAAAAGTATTTATAAAACAAACAATTTACGTCATTTTGGTTTAGTTCCAAATTTATTTGGACAAAATGAAGCCATTTTATTTAACTTTAGAAGAAATTGTTTTTCTTGCTTTGTCTATTCTTCTAGGATAATACACTGCAGCAAATGCTTAGAGCCTTTGAAACAGGTTAAGCTACTTTACAAAGGTGACTATCTGTCCAAAATAAAATTTAGTGATAAAAAATATAAAATAATCTATAGCTTTTTTAATTAAAATTTTAAAATGCTTCTTAAATGCATATTTAAAAAGTTTTTTACACTTTTCTTAAAGTCTTATGCTTTCTGCAGACTCTAACTAACCAGTTAATTATTTAGCAGCATAACTAAGCACTGCCGTGTACTCCTTCTTTTCCGGTCGCTGTTTGAAAAACAAACATCATTACCATACAGCAAAATTATACACAGGCTGGCACCTTTTGTGGCAAATAGTCACACTAGTATAATATATATATTTCGAGTTAGCTTAATACAAAAGGTAAAATTACCAAATATTTTTAATTTATTATGACAACAAAAAAATCAGCTGAAGTACTTGTTTATCCTATTTTCACTGTTCGTTGGTTATCTATTCACGCTCTTGCCGTTCCAACTATTTTCTTTTTAGGAGCTATCACTGCTATGCAATTTATTCAACGTTAAGCTTTTTTTTATACATTTCAATGTAGAAAATGTACCTAAATACCTTAATTAACATATACAATAAATACAGGACCTTTTCAGTGTAATAGTAGCATTATTTATAGCATTTTCTTCTATCTTTCCATAAGTTTGTAATGGCAATGTTATCCGAGTAAACTCTTTTTGCTAAAGCAAAATGACTTCTTTGTATTCCGAGTAAACTCTTTTTGCTAAAGCAAAATGAGTCCGAGTAAACTCGGAATACAAAGAAGTATTTATTCGGAAGTAGTTTCGTTAAACTTGTATGATGAGATTCCAAATTAGAAGTGAGTATCAAGATGGTGAACATTTCGATCCAAAAAGGCAATTCTTTAGAAGCATAATAGCTATAGCAATTTGTTAATGAGTAAAATAATTTATAGGCTAACTTTTTATTTGATATGTAAATAAACAATTAATGGTTAACTGTTATGCTATAAGCAGCAAAAAACAAAGCAGTAATTGTCTTTGAATAATAAAGTCATTTTGCGCACCATATGATTTTTTATTATTTTGATGGTGTAAAGGTTTTTGTAAGAACACAAGCCTCTTTTTTTGCTAGTTTGTCCTGGGATGACAAAATCATGCATGCCTAAATAGGCACGCTTTTGCACATATATTACAAATACTTTAGTAATAAGTTAGACCAATATTATATTAAAAAAAAATTTTTTATGGCTAGACCAAATCCAAATAAACAAGTTGTTGAATTAAACCGTACAAGTTTATACTGGGGTTTACTTTTAATTTTTGTATTAGCTGTTCTTTTCTCAAGTTATATCTTTAACTAATGTTTAGTTTATATCTTTTCTTTTTTTATTTTTGAAGAAGACATTTCTGTATTGCAATTGCTTATAGCAATTGCAATGCAATTTCTTAAAGCGGAACTATATTAGTTTTGCAAAATTACAGGTCAGTGCCAATAGCCAAACTTAACTAAAAAATGTATTTGGTTAAGTTCTAACTTGTTACAAGGGTTTTTTGTCTTAACCGAGATGAAAACCATTGATCTATCTATAATAAATACAGAGAGTAATGGGAGCTTTTTAGATATAAAAATTTTTCAATTATGAGAAAAAAGCTCCAAATAATTTTATATGTTTAGGAGTAAGTCACTAAAAAAGGATTAATACTTGAAAATGAACAAATATATTTAGTTTAAGCTTTTTTGCTAAAGTGAAAATTTAAACCTTTTATTGAGAGCCAACTAATTGTCTGTGTCAAGCTATAACTTGGCATAGCCGATCTTTGGTTTCATTGCAAAGTTTGGTGTAGCTATCTAGGTGAAGTTACTTATAAAGAAAAAGTAAGCAATATAATAGCTAATTCTATATGCTGTTTGATAATTGTATTACAAATTTATTTTGTATAAAAACCTTTTTAAAAGTAAAGGGAGGCTAATTGCTGGGTCACTTTTATGAACGCATTCCGAATAAATTCGGACCACATTTTGTAAATAATACTTAGCAATATTTACACGTAATGAGTCCGAGTAAACTCTTTTTTGCTTTAGTTCCAAATTTATTTGGACAAAAAGAGTTAACTCGGAACTAGCTTAACTATATTAGACTATTATAAAAATTTTGGGTTTACCTGAGTTGCTATGCAAAGCTAACCAGAAACAACATTTAACAATATCGTCAAATTTACTATAGACGTTATTGTTAAACTACTATTGAATTATACTATAAATAATTTTTTACAAAAAATGAGTTTATTAAAATTATAATATTATATAACTATTAGTTATTAATATTATTTGCATTAAATATTTTAATGCTTAACAAAGAAGTGTGATGACTCCTACTATTTTAACCATAATTTTTAGTGATGTTTGCTTTGCCAAACCATTTTGACTAAATTGAAAACATTGCAAAATAGCTTAACGTAGTTAAGCTATTGCTTTAGCCATAAATCATTTTTTGCTGTGGCAAAATTGGTTTGGCGAAGCCAACCAATGGTTGTAATGAACCATTCATTAATTTTAAACTCATACTGAGTTTTAATTTTTTGGTGAGGAGATTCTTTTGAATTTATTTAGTATATTAACTTAAACTATTAAATACTTGTCTGACTTTGGCTGAAGGAACCAAAGTGTGCCTTTATTGCCCAGATTAAGTAAACCTGGGAAGCAAAATGAAAGAACACGTTTCTGAAAAGCATTCTTGGTAAATAGATATAAATAAATAGAAAAAAAACTTTTTTAGTTTATTATGGTAGAACCTTTATTATGTGGCATTGTTTTAGGATTAGTACCTGTAACAATTGCTGGCTTATTTGTAACAGCTTATTTACAATATCGTCGTGGTGATTTAGCAACTTATTAATTTGAGTAGGTCTATAAATCTTTTGCTTCTTTGTATTCCGAGTTTACTCGGACTTCTTTGTTATCTGAGTTAACTCGGAGTCTTTGTATTCTGAGTTAACTCAGATAACAAAGAAGTCATTTTGCTTTAGTTCCAAATTTATTTGGACAAAAAGAGTTAACTCGGACTATATTGCATGGGAACCAATGGTTGTCTTTCACAGTATTTTTACAGCAGTTTCTGAATTTATTCTTCATTTTGTCCAAATAAATTTGGAACTAAAGCAAAAGGAATTACCAAGTAGCTTAAGAATAATGTCAAATTGACTTTAGATGTTATTGTTAAGCTATGTTCCATTATTTTCAAAAAAAATTTTGGTTTGTGAAAGTCAACTTTAGTTGTTTTAGTTTGATAATTCTTGTTTGTTGCTATCTTTTATGATTTCTAACATAATCTATATCAGAAAAGTTTTTGATTTTGATAGGATAGCATTTGAATCACTTAACAATGTAAAAGGTTCTAAAGAAGCTAATTTTATTTAGCTAAGCTAAATTTGTTAGCTTACTTTTAACAATTTTAAAAATTTTATGGGACAAAAAGTCCATCCTTTAGGATTCCGCGTTGGTATTACAAAAAAACATCAATCTCAATGGTTTGCTAAATTTCAAAAATATGGTTATTCACAAACTGTATTAGAAGATCACATGCTTCGCAAAACTTTATTAAATTTATTCAACAATATGTCCTCTGATCCGGTAAAATCATCTAAAAGTGATTTTGAAAAAGAAAATGCTGTTGCAACAAAACAAGCAAAAAAAGCTGGAGCAAATCTAGCTAAAAAGGCTAAAATTACTCAAATTAAAATTGAAAGAGGGTTAATTCCTTATGAAATTGGTATTCAAATTCATTCAGATGATTGTTTAACTATTACAAAAGCTATAGATGATATTAAAATTTCTACAGATTTAGTAAGCAAATTACAAAAAACACGTAAATATTTATTCAAAGCTGGGACACAATTTAAAAAAGAACAAAAACTAAAAACATTAAATACTACTTCAGCTTCATTAAATTCAGATGTTAGTATTTCAAGTGAATCTAAAAAAAGAAAATTTAAAATTAAAGTTGAAAAACAAGTAAAAGGAAAAACTTTGTTTAAATCTAGACGCAAACAAAAGAAAAGACTATCAAAAGCTCTTTTTATGCGTTTAAAAAATATTAAAAAACGCTTTAAAAAACGTCAAAACATAAAAAAACTTTCTTTAAATCTTATTTCTAAAGGTTTATTAATCCGTAAAAAAGGAGCTCTTATTATTAGAAAAGTAAAAATTAATCGTAAAAACAAAAAAGCTAAAATATTACGTTATACACAAAAAAAAAATAGCCTGCAAAACAATAAACCATATAATGGTGTACAAAAAAGTTTATCTCAGCGTTTTAAAAATAGAATGTGTAAAAAATTTGCTAATTTATTTTTAACTAAACTTAACAAACAGTTTTTAGTACGTTTAAAAGCTATTATGAAATTTTGGTATAATCAAAAAACAACACAAGCACCTTTAGGTTATAACAAAAAATGGTATTCTACTAAAGCTTATGCTTTAATTAATTCTTTAAAAGCTAAGTCTTTATCTAAAGATTCAAAAGTATTAGCTAGTTATCAAGTTGAAAAATTAACAAAATTAATTAGTATTTTAGAAAAGAAATCTTTAACAAAAATGGAATCATTGCGCAAAGATTTTATTACTTTTGGGACTTTATCAAAAACACGTGCTTTTGGTTATTATCAAATGATTACTTTTTTAAAACAACTAAAAGAACTTGTTACAAAACTAAAAAAACAAGTTATTACAACAGTTAATAAAGCACCTTATAACATTTTAACGAAAAACACTAATAAAACAAAAATTCAAACCTTAATTAAAACTAAATCAAAACAAAAAAAAGCAATTATACAAAAATTAGTTAATAATATTATCAATTTAGTAGATAATAATAAAGCCATGACTAATGAAACTCGTAAAATTAAATGGATTTCATATTTAAAACATCTTGTAAATAAACATAGAACTCAAAATATTTTCTATTATTTAGCAACAATTGCTGATGCTCGTAAAGATTTAAAAGCTTTAAAACGTTATACTAAGCAACATTCTAATTTCTTATTTGGAGTTAATATTGAAAATGGAAAAGAAAATCCAAATGGATTATTACAACGTGTTACAAAAACTTTAATTCAAGCTTCAAACAATTGTATTACAAATAAATTTGTAGAACAAGAAAGTTCAGAAGGTTTAACTAGATTACAAAAAGCTTTTTTAACACAAATTGAAAACCAAAGAAAAATGTATAAAGCAAATTTAGCTCTTATACCAAAAATCTCTATAAAATTCTTCTCTGTAAAAACAACAGATATTTTAGAAAAAGCTTCTATTGTAGCTGATTCGATTGTTGATGCGTTAGAAAAACGTAAAGCATTCCGTGGTGTTATAAAAAAAGCAAAAGAAGATTTAATGCGTCGTTCACGTATTAAAGGTGTAAAAATCCAAGTTTCAGGGCGTTTAAATGGTGCTGAAATTGCTCGCAGTGAATGGGTTCGTGCAGGACGTGTACCACTTCAAACATTACGTGCAAACATTGATTATTCATATCGTACTGCAAATACTATTTATGGTATTATTGGCGTAAAAGTATGGATTTTCAAAGGTTACAGCAAAATAAATTAAAAAAACATTTTTAAAATTGTTTAACAATCCATAAATACTTGGAAATTTAATTTAACTATATTAAGCTCCAACCATTGGCACAGCCAACTCTTGGTTGGAGCTTAACTTTGTCCCTTTGTTTGGCAAAGCCAAACAAAATGGGCCGACTATTGGGCATTGCCCATAGGTTGCATCTTCATTTTGCTTTAGTTCCAAATAAATTTGGAACTAAAGCAAAATGAAGAAACAGGCTAGGGAAAATACAAGAGCAAATTGCTTGTTTAGTTCTTTCAAGGGTTTGGAAGTGTATTATTAATTGAAATCAATTTTATTTCAAGCTTGATAAAATTTTTTGTGTTTTTTACTTTAAATTTTTCGTTAAAAGACCTGAATTATGCTAAAAACCGACTTCTTCATTTTGCTTTAGTTCCAAATTTATTTGGACAAAAAGAACAGGCTTTGAGAATTGGTTTTAAACACTTTTCTTGCTTTTTCTCTCTTCTTCCCAGCAAAAGCATACCTTATATTCGGAAGTTGTGTAGTCGTTTCATTTTGCTTTAGTTCCAAATTTATTTGGACAAAATGACGCCGAGCTAGCCTGTGCTTATAATAAATCTTTGAAACAGCGACAGCTTAATGCACCCAGCTATATAGTATATAGGATTATAACATAAAACTTTTTTTAAAAAACATATAATGATCGCACTGGCAAGCTTTTCTATGCTTGCTTTGCAAGCATCTATTAATTTTATATATTTTTATGAATATAGTATTACCTCAAAAAATAAATAAATTTGTAAAAAAAAATACTAAAACCAAACAAAAATGTCAAAACATTGCACTTTTTCAGTGTGAATCTTTTTATAGTCACAAAACACTGAGAAAAAAATTAAATCAAACTTCTTGTGCCTGTGACAATATTATAGAACCTAAAAAAATTATTTTAATGGTAAATGGGCAAAATACTAAAATTTCGGGGCATCTTTGCTATGCAGTGTGGCAAACTAACACTGGATTACTTGGAAAGATAAATTATTCTAATTACATTTCATCAAAAAAAGTCTATGGTTTGTCAAACACAACTGTGATAAAACCATTCAATATTTCTTCTAACACTGTAAATAAGTATTATAAAAAAAGTAACACAAAAACAATTCTTTGTAGTAATGTCACAAATCATACTGCTACATTTTTTAATATTACATTTGATAAAGGACGTTTAAAAAATCTTGTTTCGTGGACTTTAGAAAATTATGGACAATATAAAACTGTTGAATTATTAGAACAACTTAAAAAAACAGGTTTTCAATATGCTACAAAAGCTGGTATTTCCTTAGGTATAGATGATTTAAAAATCCCACCAAAAAAAAGAACATTATTGTTAGAAGCTGAGCAATTAACAAAATTAACAGTCCATCAATATCAACGAGCGGATATTACTACTGTTGAGCGTTTTCAAAGACTAATAGATACTTGGCACCGTACAAGTGAGCAACTTAAACAAGAAGTTATTACCTATTTCGAAGAAACAGATATTTTAAATCCTGTTTATATGATGGCTTTTTCTGGTGCACGTGGTAATATTTCTCAAGTTCGACAATTAGTAGGTATGCGTGGTTTAATGTCAGATCCGCAAGGTCAAATTATAGACTTTCCGATTCGAAGCAATTTCCGTGAAGGGTTAACTTTAACTGAATATATTATTTCTAGTTATGGAGCACGTAAAGGTATTGTTGATACAGCTCTCCGAACAGCAAATGCTGGATATTTAACCCGTCGTTTAGTAGATGTTGCTCAGCATGTTATTATTTCACATTATGATTGTGGGACACAAAAAGGAATCTTTTTAACAGATATGAAAGAAGGTAATAAAACCATGGTTACAGCTCAAAGTCGTATGATTGGCCGTGTTTTAGCTCGTGATATTTATAAACCTAATACTAAAATTAAAGTTTTTTCACGAAATCAAGAAATTTCAACAGATGTAGCTTTTGAAATTTCAAAAATTACAAATAAAATTTTTGTACGATCTGCGTTAACTTGTAATACTACAAAATTACTTTGTCAGTTATGTTATGGTTGGAGTTTAGCTCAAGGTAATCTCGTATCAGTTGGTGAAGCTGTTGGTGTTATTGCTGCTCAATCAATTGGTGAACCAGGTACACAATTAACAATGAGAACATTCCATACAGGAGGTGTTTTTTCAGGTGATGTGTCTGATGAAATCCGAGCACCATATAATGGATTTGTTTTTTATGAAAATACAATTCCAGGGATTTTAATAAGAGCTCTTGATGGTAAAATTTTATTTTTAACAAAATCTGATGGTACTTTAATTTTTAGCAAACAATCGAGTCTGACAGAACAAATTGCTGTTAGTTCAGAGATAAAAAAATATAAAATTCCAGCATATACTATTCTTTTTATACGTAATGGAGAATCGGTGCTTCAAAAACAGGTTATAGCTCAAATAACTTCAATAAAAGCAAAATCAACTGTTCGTGATACAGCAGAATTTGTTATTAAATCAGAGTTAGAAGGACTTTTTTATGGTAAACATTTACGAATCCTAAAAAAAATAATAGGTCCTAAACCTAAGTTGGTTGGCCAAGCTAAACAAAATATTCTTCTTGATCCAAAAGCAATGGAAATTGTTGTGAAAGCTCGTGGTTGGAATTTTGCTTGGGTTTTATCTGGTAAACGCTATGAATTACCTTTATTATTAAAAACATTTCCAAATATTGGTGATTTTATTACACCACAAACAGTGATTGCCAGACATAATATAAAATTACCTTCTTATTTTTCACTGAAATTAAATATTACATCCAAAAAATCTTCAACACAACATCCATCTATGAGAGATATGAATACTACCTTAGCAGGATCTGATTACTTTGCCTATAGTAAAACAAGTGAAGTTTACCATATTGGATTTGAAAATACCAAAACTCTTCATAATTGGTCACCAATGCCTTTTTTTGATAAAAAACAACCAAATGTTTTAGCAATGCCAAATAAGGTAAAAAGAGTAAGGAAAATATTACTTTCTAACTTTTTTAAAAAATATACTTTAAAATTAACAAAAAAAGAAAAATCACACTTACAAAGTTCTTATTATGCTATAAGTAATAAAAAAGGATATGTCAAAGAACAACGAAAAGTTATCTTATCAAAACTCCCAGTGCTCAAAGCAACTTTTGCAAATTCTGTTTGGCAAAACCAATCAAAGCCGAAGTTAGCCATATCAGAGCAGAACTTTAGTACTACAGAATTCTCTATATCACCAAAATCTTTACAACTTATAATGAACGCAAAACTTTGTTGGCAAAGATATTTTATGGAAAATAAAAATAACATTGGTTACCTGTTTATGGAAAATATTAAAATGAAACAAGATTTTTTATCTTTAAATCTGAAAAAAATCAAATATCATAAAATTGGTTATTTTCATTTTTTTAATTCACAACAATTAAAAATGAACAGTTGTTCTCATGGTCTAGAAGTACAGAAAACATTTTCTTTAGGACAGCCGCAACCTATGTATTACCCAACAGCTAATACTTACTCTGTAAACCCAGCAAATACTCTTTTTTTACAGCAAGCTAAGGTTTTATTACACAGTTTTGTTTGTCAAAGCCAATTACAAGAAAAACTGAACAAAACCTGTGATAAAACTGTAATAGACTTTGAGGCTTTCCGAGTTAACTCGGAATACCCAGTTTCACCAATGGCTATGAAAAAAACAATTAAATTTAATTATAACATAAATTATAATCAAGTAATGTTATCACCTACTTCTTTAAAATCAGACAAACCTCTAAAAAAAACAATCGTCTTAAAAAGATTTAATCCTTCTAATTATTTATTAGAATGGTTTTCACCTTACAAACAAACATCACTCCAGTGTAATATTTCAGAGTCTTTTTATACTCCATTAGCTCTTTCTCACAAATTTTCTAATATCAAATCAAAGTATAAACTGGGACTACAAAACAACATTGGTTTTGTCATAGCAGGTTCTAGCCATTTTTTATTTTCTAAAGCTTCGTTTGTAAAACTATTAGAAAATATCCCAAAACAAAAAACAAAACTTTTAACTATTAAAAAACATCAGAAAATGATGTCTTCTTCTTTTAAGTTTAATATAAAACAAACCATTGAGAGTATTTTTAAAGATGAAGCTGAAACTACCTCTCAATTTTTTGAATTACTAAAAGCAGAAAATGCGTTAAAAAAATATAGAAAAATTTATACTAGTAAAAAAACTTTGTTATCCGAGTTAACTCGGACGCAAAATAGACATAATTATGAATCAACAGTATCAAAGCCAAATATAACTTGGCAAAGTCAACCAACATTTTATTATACCCAACAAATGAATTTACAAAACTTAATTTTTAAAAAATGGTTTAAAGAAAAAAAATCAATACATTTCAGTAACACAAAAAAAAATAAAATAGCACAAAATAGAATAAAATATTCTATAGGCACTTACTTTAATTGTAATGATTATTTAAATTACTTAACAAAAAAGATTGCTGTTTTTGTAACAAACAGTAGCGTTCCAACTAAGTATTTAGTACAACCAATAACATACAAAAAACCAATACAAAAAGACCACGCATTCCGAGTTAACTCGGAAAACTTGCAGCATATTGTAAAAGATCATACAACAAATCAAAAACCAAAATATTCTATTTTTGAATATTTTAAATTAAGCCAAAATCAACAAGGTAAAAAACAAATATTAAAACATATTAAAGATAATATAATACATAGAAAAAATTTAAAATTTCTTTCATCATTTGTACTTAAAGAAATACCGTTGGTTTCTTTCATTACAAAAGCTTTTCAAAACAGTAATAATTGTCACGAAACTAGATCAGCAAAAATAATCTTGGTTCGTTTTACCCATAAGTTAATACACTGTAATTACCAACAGAAAAATCATAGTAAAAAATTATCGTTCTTACGAACATTGTTTGTTGAACCTAACTATAAGGTAAAGGGTAAATACTCAAGTAAAATAGATTTTTTAAATAACACGAATCGTGTTTTATATTTTGCAGACTTTCAGAACAGTAGATTAATTAAAAAGCAAGGGAAAGGACAAAAATCAGCAACAGCAAATAGTAATTGTATTATGCTGCAACATAATAAATTAAATAATTCTCAAAATAAAAAATTATCTTTATTTAATAAAAAATTTAAATTAACAACTAACCATATTGACTATATGTATAACTATTACATGTTTAATAGTAGAAAAATAAACATGTTCCGAGTAAACTCGGACAGCAAAACGATTCTAAATACGTTATATGTATCTTACAATTATCTCTTATCAAATTTTACAAATAAAACTATAAAACAAAAAATACGTAAAAATCAAACTAAAAGAATTTTACCAGAGGGGTTACCTCACACTGTGCTTTCATTTTGCTTCAGCAAAAAAGAATTTATTCGGATTCCAAGTAAACTCGGACAGCAATTAAACTCAGAGCTTTGTTATAGAGAAAAACAAGCGAAGCCTGCTAAGCGAACAAAGAGAAAACAGAATTTAACTCACAATACAAAACAAAAAGTATACATTTTAATAAATATCAAAAACAAGTACTTAAAAACGCTTCCTACTAAGACTATAGTTGACTCAACACACCTAAACAAAGCATCGAAATCTCAAGTTTCTTATAATACTTTCTATGATTTAAAAGATGCTATTGTAGTTCAAGGGAATTTACTTAAGGAATTTGATGATACTGTTTGGGTTTATAAAGTAATGGTTTCACCCTATTGTAAAAATCAACAAAAAATAGTTAATGTTAATTTTCAACAGTATTTGACATATATGTCAAATAATCAACAAAATTTTACAGAATCACAACAAATAGAACGCATTTTAAAAACTGAAATTTTTAAAAAAGATTTAATTTGGATTAAAAATAAAAAACCACGTTTTTTACCTAAACACCTTGAAACTAGCTTCCTTGAACAGGAACAAAAGATGAAATCCTTAGAACCTAAAAAAAGTAACAATACAGGCAGTCCTAATGGAGAAAACGCTACGAGTGATGGTTCTATTTCTTCAACACCAAAAATGTTATTACATAATAAACCAGTAGACAGATTCCGAGTTAACTCGGAAAACTTGTGGTTACTAGAAAAAGGAAAATCAAAAGTATCTAATGGAGAATACAATTCGAATATAATGCATAGTAATACAAAGATTAATAACTTTGCAAATAAGGAAACATTTTTTCATCAAAACTTAAGTCTTGAAAATATTAGACAGATATTACCTAATGAGTATGCTTTCTCAGCAAAAGATGCTAAGACTGCATTTGCTTTGCCAATGCAGGATGTAAGTCTAAACACGAAAACAATCTCTAGAAAGACATTTTCTTATCTTATTAACTATCTAAATAAAAAAGATAAATTAACATTAGATAACTTAAAAACATTAAAAAAACAGTATGAAATAATAAAAAAACAAAATCCAAATTTGTCCGAGTTCACTCGGAATACAAACTCTTCTTTTGGAATTTTATTTAAAAATAAAACAAAAATAACAAATAACAAAAACAGCAAAAATGAAGATCTAAGCAATTCACAAAGCAATAGCTTTCTAACATCAAAATATTTATTGTTATCTTTGAATTCCGAGTTAACTCGGAAGTCTTTGTTATCCGAGTTAACTCGGAATGCAAAGAAGTCCGAGTTAACTCGGAATACAAAGAAGTCCGAGTTAACTCGGAATTCATTACAAAACCATAAATTAGCATATCTTTCAGCGAAAAAGCAAACAGAAAACAGTAAAACGAGTATTAGTCATAATAATGCCACAAACCCAACAAAGCAAACATTAAAGAATTTTTATAAAGATATAAGATCAAGAAAGCAAACATCTTTATGTAAAGGATCTACAAATATTTTATATAATAATGGACATACTCTATTTTTAAAAGTAGCAAAAAATATTAAAAAGCTAGAAATTACCCAAGCGTTTTTTAACAAAAATAAACTAAAAAAATTAAATAAGATGGAAATACGAGCTTTTGGAGAAATAAAAAAATGTCTTGTTTATTTAATACTTAATAAAAAGATAAAACCATTAATTAACACATTACCTAAACAAAAAAAAGATTTAAGTTTGTTACCAAAAAATCCTAATTTTTCTCTTATTTTTCATACTTATAATAAAAAAAACGTAGCTTTCAATACTATGAATTTATTATACAATCACATTATAACTTCAAATTCTATTGAACAAGCTTTAGCAAAAACAAAGCAGTTTTCTTCAAAGCCATGGTGTTCTCTGGAATATCTTATTGACAATTACTTGAAAGTTAAAGGAGAAGAAGACAAAAACATTTTAAATGCTCGCAAAATAATAGGTAAGTATAATATAATAGCAAAAAATTTTTTTGGTATAAGAAAAAATTTTAAAAAAATGATTTCTTATATTCAACCCTCTTTTTTTAATTTATACTTTAAAAACCCTTCTTATATTTTTACATATACACAAAAAATGTTATTTAATGATAACAAAATCAAAATAATCCCAAAACAACCTTGTTTAAACGTGTGTTTTTATTCTAAACATACTTTTAAACAAGAAAATTCTCATCTTATAGCTCAAACCCCAAAAACAATAGCCCAGCAAAATATAAATATGAAAAAATATTTCCTAATAGGGAATCATACAAAGTCAAATAGGAAGCTTCTAATAGCTAAAAAGCAACAATTATTACAAAGTAACAAAAATTGGTTTTTAAATCGTATTAACGTTGGAGCACAACTTGTAAATCGAATTGATTTTGATTATCATAATACAGATTTAGTAGCTCAAAGAAATCATTTTTCTCCTTTTGAAGGTGAATTGCTAGAAACAAAACCATATAAAAATTATTTAGACTTAAATCCATATGAAAATTTAAAAACAGGATTAATACAATTTAATAATGTATCTAATCATAAAACAAAAGAAGAAAAAATGCGTATGGCAATGTTTAAATATTATGTTAATACCAAAACTAAAGAAAAAAAAGTAGAACCTGTATCCACAAAGCCAATACAGTTTTCTGGAGGAGAACAAAAAAGTTGGTCCCGTTTTAATTGTATTTTAACAAAAAAAGATTTAATTACTTTAACATATAACCAACTTGATATAGTAAATAAATTACAACCTTGTGTCAAAACAATATTACATTTAAACAAAGAAAATCTTTTTAATAAAGCTTCTAATTTTAATTTAAAAAAAGAATGGCTCAAACAAATTATAGTAGGTCAGTTAAATAAGAGTAAATCACAAACTCCTATGAGTAATCAATTAACATCTTATATTTTGCAAAAACATAGCAACCTTACATTTTTAGATGTTTTATCAAATTTAAGTACAAAAGCAATTAAAGTAAAAGTAAAAATGGCTTTACCTAGAAAAAACCATTTAGATGTTGCAAAGCCGACGATAAAACGAGACTTTATTGCTAAAATATGTTCTCACTCTTTTTTATGCATTTTTTACAATTCAAATTTAAATATAAAATGGATTAAACTTAAACAAAAACAAGTTTTTGCAAAAAATAAAGTAGGTTTTTTTATATTAAAAGGAAACGCTTTTTTTAATACACATACAAAAATAACTACCAATAATTTTTTAAATTCTGCTAAAGCAAAATTTGCTTTTGGAGAAGATACTTTCTTAGTAGATACACGTTCTTTAAATTTTAGTTATTGTTTAGAATTCCAAAAACTACATTTAAATACTAATTTTTTAAAACTAAAACCTCTGTCGGATAAATTCATTTTTATATTACAGGACTTAAAGCTGCAAAGCAGCTATAGCTATCATTGTTATAATAATACAAGTATTAAACAACATTTCTTTTATAAAAAACACCAATATTATACAAAGTATCAATCTGAACATCAATCTTTTTCAAACAGCAGCTGGAAAAATAAAATAGCAAGTTCACTTCACTTAGAGCATAAAGACCTTTTTTATTTCATAAAACCAACATATACAACGACATTTTCTAATTTTAATAAAGAATTTTTTATTTGTAATTATCGAAAACATGCTTTTTTAGTTTTAAAAAAAAGCAACTTATTCCCTATTAAAGAAGGCATTTTGCTAAAGCAAAAAAGAATTAACTCGGAATACATTATTAATCAACAACCTAATCTAGTAATAGAACAAAAATCAGGATCATTTGCATTTGGAACAAGATCAAAAAAGATATTAGGTGATATCAAAAACAATATTCAGAAACCTATTTGCAATAGCAACAACCTACCTTTGGAAGGTTTCGCCAATAGCATTGACAAAATCAATTCAAATTACAAAAATACCATAAAAAGATTACAAATATTTTATATTAATTTGATAAAAACATATATTCATGCTAAAACTGAATTACGCAACAATTCTTTGTATTCCGAGTTAACTCGGAACAGAATGGAATTTGTTCAAAGTAGTCTTAAAAATGAAAATAAAACACCTTTTTTAAAGCCTGCTTTGCTAAAGAACGAAAATTCTTTATTGTTTTTTTCACTTGATACTTTTAGAACTATTGAAGTAATAAAAAAATCTGGTCAATTAATTCATATGAATCAACAAAAAATTACAATAAGAATAGGACAACCTCTTGTTATTTCTCCACGTAGTATTATACATGCATCACATGGAGATTTTGTTCGTTATAAAACACCTGTTATTACTTTAACTTATCAACAATTGAAAACAGGTGATATTGTACAAGGTATTCCAAAAATTGAACAACTTTTTGAAGCTCGAACTACTAAACGCGGTCGTTTATTCCGTGATAATGTAACAAATTTATTAACTGGTTTATTTTTAAATTATTTTGTAAAAAGTACTTATTTATTACGTAAAAACATGTTAAATATTTCAAAAAAAACAAATCAAACAATTAGTTTAGATTTATTTGTTAATAATAAACAAAATCAAACTTTGATTTTAGCTTTAGCACTACAATGGTCTGTAAAACAAAGTTTTTATAAAATACAACAAATTATAGTTGATGGGATTTTACGCGTTTATCGTTCTCAAGGTGTAAGTATAGCTGATAAACATGTTGAAATAATTGTTAAACAAATGACATCAAAAGTTCGTATTATCAATTCAAATAAGGCAAAATTAACAGATTATTCATTTAGTTTACAAAATATTAAGCGTGGTTTATCACTATTTAATCAACAAACAAAAACAAATAAAGCTTTTGAAAATAAATTATTAGAACAATTACTATCAGATAATTTAGAAGGTCCTACAGGTTTATTTCCAGGTGAAATCGTAGATATTGAGTTTGTAGAAAACATTAATATACATTTAGCTAATAATTTATCTAGTTTACTTAATAATATTAATGTAACTAATATATTAAATACTAACAATCAAACTACTTTTGCTATAGAACCAATCAAATATGAACCTATTGTTTTAGGTATAACACGAGCTTCATTAGAAGTTGAAAGTTTTTTATCTGCGGCAAGTTTCCAACAAACAACCCGAGTTTTAAGTCAAGCGGCATTATTTAAGAAAAAAGATTTTTTAAAAGGTTTAAAAGAAAATATTATTATTGGGAATTTAATTCCGGCTGGTACAGGATATATCTCAAGTCTCAATATTTAATTGTGGTTTAGTAGTTTAACCACCACCTACTGTTTCATTTTGTCCAAATTTATTTGGACAAAATGAAGTCTTTGTTATCTTTGTATTCCGAGTTAACTCTTTTTGCTAAAGCAAAATGAATACAAAGAATACAAAGAGTCCGAGTTAACTCGGAATACAAAGATGCAAAAGAAAACGTACGTGCTAAAACCCAGTAAGCTATTACTGGGGTACTATTATAAAACCTTCTCCTCCCTCACAAATTTTTTTATGAGCTGTAACTTGCAAATAATGGTTAGAACTTTGTAGATTTTTTCTTTTTTAATCTAGTTAAAGAGAAATAAATGATTCTATCTTTGAGATTTTTAATTTACTTGATAAAAAATAAAATAAATGTTATATAATAATATAACATTTATTGCCTGCTTAGCTCAGTTGGTTAGAGCGTCCGTTTCATAAGCTGATTGTCACTAGTTCAAATCTAGTAGCAGGCATTTTAAAAATAGTTAGAAAAAACAAAATAAAGCAGAAATTATAGGAAAGGACTTTGCTTTGTAGTCTATTTTGAGGATGATTTCACTTCATTTTGCTTTAGTTCCAAATAAATTTGGACAAAATGAATTAGCAAAAGAAGACATAATACATTTATTTATAAAAAAATGTTATAATATATATTTATATTTCAATTTTATTTTTTGGTTTTTACCATTACAAGGCGTATAGCTAAATATCTATACAAAACAAAGAGTAAATTAAAGCTTTTGCTATTATGTTTTTGTACAATTAAAGTTTGTTGCACTTTAGCCCTGCTGTGTTATTTAGTCAAAAAGATTTAAGCGATATGACCTATTGTTTAGAAAAGCTTTTTGCTTCAGGTTGGTACAAACTAAATTTACAAAGCAACCTGTAGTGCTCATATTATGCACTGAATAATGGACATAGTTAGAATACAAAGCAAGATTTACTGCTAAAACACAGTATTGGAAACTTTTTTATTATACTTATAATAAGGTCAACTGCTAGAGTCTTTAGTGTGCACAAGACCCTTTAAATCAATATAAATTTATAGTACTAAAGAATGCAAACCAGCCTGCTATGATAAAGTATTGCAGTTTATCCCTTTAGCAATAAATGATTTTCTAGTCTTACAGTGTCAATATGTAATAGCCTTTTGGCAATTTTACATAGATGTTAAAAAAACACAATTAGGTAGGTTATCCATGACAAAATCGACTAGAGCTGCTGATTTTTATGGTGTTAGAATTGCAAAACACAACATTAAACTACAACCTATGCTATAGTTAGTTAATAGCCAAATAGCTTGGCGTAGCTAACAATAAGTTAGCATTGCCAAATTTTTACGTAAAAAAAAGAACCAATGATTATGCTAGAATCGTTGGTGATAGTTAAGCTGCTTGGCTTTGGTAAAAAAAGAGTGCTAATTGTTCAAAGCTTCTGTTAGCATTTGTTGGTTAAAAAAAAAGCAGACAAATTGTTGAAAAAAGCTAAGTAAGCATATTTTGGAGGTATTTTTTATGGCTGGTAAACCAGTAGAACGTCCTTTCTCAGATATTTTAACAAGTATTCGTTACTGGGTTATCCACAGTATTACAGTTCCTGCTTTATTCATTGCAGGTTGGTTGTTTGTAAGTACAGGTCTTGCTTACGACGTATTTGGTACTCCGCGTCCAAATGAGTATTTTACAGAAGATCGTCAAGATGCTCCATTAATTACAGATCGCTTTAAGGCATTAGAACAAGTTAAAAAATTAGCTGGATAATATTTTTGTAGCTTAACCATTTGTTTGTCAAAGACAAACAAATGGTTAAGCTACTTATAGTGTATTCCGATTTTCTTCGGAAGAATAAATTCTTTTTTGCTTTAGTTCCAAATTTATTTGGACAAAATGATTTAACCGTTGGTTCTTTGCTCTGTAAATTATTCTAACTAAATGTTGATTGCCATGAGAAAAATATACCTATAATAGGGGAAGGTAATTCACACGAAAATATCAAGCACTAAGTTAAATTTTAATTTAAGGTGAATCCATGCATTTGTTTCCTACTACTATATTTTTGAAATATAGGTAAGTACGTATTATCCTATGGATATTCCAATATATAATATTTAGCCAAAAAGGGCTATATAAAGAGTAAATAGAGAAAGCCCAGTGCTTGAGAACTTGCACAAAGTGGGTTTGGGATTGTACTGGTATGAGTAATACTGGTTACTTAGGTTCTTAAAAAAAAATTATATCACAAGAAAGCATTTTGTGTTTTTTAGTAATAGTAGCTTAATAATACAAAAATAAGTTACTTCAAAATAAATTTAATTTAAGGTTTAGTATAACTATTTTATAGTAGCTTAACCATTGCGGAATCTTTTTTGCTTTAGTTCCACATTTATTTGTACAAAATGAGTCATTTTGCTTTAGTTCCAAATAAATTTGGACAAAAAGAGTTAACTCGGAAGACGCAAAATGAACTACAAGCCATTTTTGCTTCGCCAAATGGTGGGACCTATGGTGCATTGTAAACAATGATTGTACAACCTTAAAAACCAACCAATATTTATTTTGTTTTTTGGTCGCTTTTTCAATTCAATTATAAACTTTGGTTGCTTTGCATACTCGCTTAACAAATCATGCATTTGATCTTGTTTGCAATTACAATTAATGATGTTGCACTTTAGCAAAACTATTTATGCTAAAATATTCATTTTGCAATAAAATCAGATTCATTTTGCTAAAGCAAAAAAAAGTTAACTCTTTTTTCAGAACAAAAATCTTTGTTTAGCGAAACCAAACAATATTACTTTTGGTTAAGCTATTTAGTTTACTAAAAAATAAATTTGTTGTAGCTTAACCGTTGCTTGGTGTCCGATCATTTTGCTAATCCATTTTGCTTTAGTTCCAAATAAATTTGGAACTAAAGCAAAATGAGTCCGAGTTAACTCGGATAACAAAGAGTCCGAGTAAACTCTTTTTGCTAAAGCAAAATGAGTCCGAGTTAACTCGGAATACAAAGATAACAAAGAGTCGGAGTAAACTCTTTTTGCTAAAGCAAAATGAGTCCGAGTTAACTCGGAATACAAAGAAGTCATTTTGCTTTAGCAAAAAGAGTTAACTCGGAATACAAAGATGCAAAATGAAACCCTTGGTTACAATGTAAAAAAATTGCCTAGCTTAACACAGCTAAGCTACGAAGCGAACCAGTTAAGAAATACGTTTAAAAGATTCTTTTTATGGCATTTTTAGTTAAAGCAGTGGGACGTCGTAAAGAAGCGGTAGCACAAGTGCAAATTAAACAAGGAACAGGTCAATTTATTATTAATAATAAACCAGCTCAAGAATATTTACAAAATGATTTTTATTCATTATTATCTGTGAAAGCACCTTTTGATGTTCTATCTATTTCTAAACAAACTGATACAGTAAACAAAAGTGAAGCTGCTTTATCTTTGGAAGGTAATGCTATGCAATTTCCTGACGGAGCACAAAATTTAATTTTTGATACAAGAGTTGTTGTTAAAGGTGGGGGTTTAATGGGACAAACAGAAGCTATTCGTTTAGGTATTTCACGAGCTCTTTGTTTACTAGCTACAAACACAAATAGTTCATCGAAGAATTCAAGTGAATCACCAAGTGCTAATTTAAATATCAATTTTGCAGAAGGGGAAAGTTTATCCATTTCATCTGTTTTTGATATTAGAAAACAATTAAAAGATAAAGGGTATTTAACACAAGACTCACGTGTTAAAGAACGTCGCAAATATGGTCTAAAAAAAGCACGTAAAGCTTCTCAATATCATAAACGTTAATTGTGATTTGATTTTTAGAAAAAATCTTTAAAGCGTTGAAACAGTATTGCTCGTGCTTTGCAAGCGCAACAACCTATTATCACTTTAGTGATAATTCATCTTTGATGCCAGTAGTAAGCTGTAACAACTAGAGTTTTCTGATGGTACAAATTGACCTTAAATCAAAAGACAACAAAGAGTCCGTGTTAACTCTTTTTGCTAAAGCAAAATGACTTCTTTGTTATCCGAGTTAACTCGGACTTCTTTGTTATCCGAGTTAACTCGGACTTCTTTGTTATCCGAGTTAACTCGGAATACAAAGAAGCACAGGGTGTCAAAGCCACCCTACAAAACCACAAGGCAAAGCATCGAATAATAAAATTACAAATAAAACAAGACTTATGACACAAAATAACATTTTAATTAGACGTTATATTATTGTAGGTGAGAGAAGATTTAGCAATTATTGGTGGGCTATTATCATTTTTTTAGGTTCATGTGGTTTTTTAGCTACAGGATTTTGCTCTTATTTTGGAATTGATTTTTCTTTTTTTAATCTATTAAATGAAAGTCAAGGTGCAAGTTCAACTACTCTTCCTTTTTTTCCACAAGGTTTATTAATGTCATTTTATGGAAGTTTAGGTTTTTTATTAAGTCTTTATTGGTCTCTATTAATTTTTTGGAATGTTGGTGGAGGTTTTAATGAATTTAATAAAAAAGAAGGTTTTGTCCGTATTTTTAGATGGGGTTATCCAGGAAAAAATCGTAAAATTGATTTATCATATTCACTAAAAGATATAGAAGCAATTAGAGTTCTTTTAAAACAAGGAATTGATTCACAACGTACGATTTATTTACGTTTAAAAGGTAAACGAGAAATCCCATTAACAGGAATTGGTCAACCATTAACATTAAAAGAAATAGAAAAACAAGCTTCTGAATTAGCCAACTTTTTACAAGTATCTTTAGAAGCTTAAAAAAGTACTGTATTACAAATACATATACTCTAGTAATAAAATTAAAAATAAATTGTTTCTAAACACTTTTTATTATAAGACAAAGCAGATTAACCTGTTACTTGCTTAAGGAGGCTATATGACTATTATTTATTTTGGTTATAACATAACCGTTGGTTCCTTGGAGCCTAAAAGTTGCAATGATTTTACCCGTGCAACCAAGGACCTTAATTCTGACCGAAAGGGTTACACAGCTTCGTATTCTCAATGTAAGCTGATAAGAAGGCCTCCTTTGTTGCAAGGGACTTTGCAGCACTATAGAAAACTAAATACGTTTTGCTACTTTTGGTTGTTGATGTCGAATGATGGACTTATAGCCAAAATGAATTAGCAAAATTATTGGAATCCAAACTTTGTAAATAGTGTTAAGCAATATTTGCAATCACCTGTTGGGCTTAGAGAGAGCAGGGATTCCTGTATGTTTGATTAAACTTGAATCCATGCTTGTGTCATAAATCACAAGCTAATTGTGTTTTTCAAAAAATGTATAATAAAAGCGCAGCCAGAAATTGTTTAGACTTTTTTATTAAAACATCCACTATCAGCTAAAGTATATGAAAAATTAAGTCAATTATGTGCTAACAATTTTTTAAAATATTTAACATTTGTCAAACTATTATTGCTAAAGCAATAATTTGTGGATAGAAAGGGCGAAGACATTGCAAACACCTGTTGGCTTTGTTTTATACAAATTTCTAATATGCAAAGCAAGTATATCTCCATAAGATAATACAATTTCCTAAATGCTTTTGCTCTTTCGGCAACGGTAAACAAGGTAGTCACGGTTACGTGTATTCCGAGTTAACTCGGATAACAAACAATTAAATTCTTATGTTTGACGATATTCTTAAGCTACTTTGCTATTAAGTTTGGCAATAAGACCTGTAAAGTACTTAGCTAGAAAAAACATTTGGAGTTCTTTTTTATGCCTAGAACACAACGAAATGATAATTTTATTGATAAAACTTTTACTGTTGTAGCAGACATTTTATTAAAAGTCTTACCTACTTCTCAACGTGAAAAACAAGCTTTTTCATATTACCGTAATGGTATGTCTGCTCAAGCTGAAGGTGAATATGCAGAAGCTTTACAAAATTATTATGAAGCTATGCGATTAGAAGTAGATGCTTATGATAGAAGTTATATTCTGTATAATATCGGTTTAATACATACTAGTAATGGAGAACATGGTCGAGCATTAGAATATTATTATCAAGCCTTAGAACGTAATCCTTCTCTTTCTAGTGCATTAAATAATATTGCTGTTATCTACCATTATCGTGGTGAACAAGCAATTGAAAATGGTCAATCTGAAATTTCACAAATACTTTTTGAAAAAGCTGCTGATTATTGGAAAGAAGCAATACGTTTAGCTCCTACAAATTATATAGAAGCTTTAAACTGGTTAAAAATGACTGGGCGTTTAACTGGTTTAGCTATTTAATGAACCAAGCGACTATTCTAATAAACAATACAAAGTATTACAATTCCTGCAAAAAACTTTATTTATTTGATAGTATTTTTAGCAATAATAAAAAAATAATAAGAACAAAAGAGTGCTTACATATGTAGAAAGTTGTTAATGGTGATCCGAGTAAACTCTTTTTTGCTTTAGTTCCAAATAAATTTGGACAAAATGAAGTCATTTTATTGAACAAAGACCTGGCCTCCCTATCCCAAGCGAATACTGCAACGACCATAGCAAAAAAATTTTTGGCTACTATGACAATTTTTATAATAGCAAAAATCAAACAAAACAAAATGTAATCTGATTTTTCATGTTGTGTTCTACATAACTGCTCCTAAAAAACAACTTATAAGTTTTACTAAAAAATTTTTATTTATAGACTAAGCTCTAATAAAGAAAAATTGTATTACATTTTCTTTTGCTAATTACGAGATAACTCTTCTTTGTTATCCGAGTTAACTCGGAGTCTTTGTATTCTGAGTTAACTCAGATAACAAAGAAGTCCGAGTTAACTCTTTTTTGCTTTAGTAAAATGAAGAACACTAAAGTTAAAGTGTTATGAATAAATACAAATTTTGTCCAAATAAATTTGGAACTAAAGCAAAATGATCAGCTGACGTAATGCTTTAGCAGGCTTTATTTTATTAGTTAATTAAAAAAGCAGATTCTTGTAAAGTAGTATTTCTAAATATAGAAGATTTATAACTAAAATTATTATGAGAGGTTTAAAATCAAAAAAACCAAAAAGACAAGCTCAAAAACTTTCTGTACGTAAATTTCGTCGTAAAGTTTTATCTTTATCACAAATATTATCTAGTTTAAGACAACAAAGAAATCAAAAACAAGAACAACAAAAACGTCAAAAACCTATAAAGCCTATTATTCCACCAAAAACATTAGTAATTATTTTAAAAGAAAAACCTGAAAAACAAATTTATAATCGACGTATTATTGATTATAAACATAGTGGGTTATTACAACGTTATATTGGATTAGGGGGTAAAATTTTACCAAGAAGACAAACACGTTTAACTGCAAAACAACAAAGATATGTAGCTAAAACAATTAAAACAGCACGTGTTATGGGGTTATTACCTTTTGTTAGTAAAGAACGCAGTTTCTTTAAATAAAAATAATACATCACTAATTTTGACTTAGACAATCAACCAATGATTGATGCAGAATGGTTTTTTTTTTGCGTGGTTTGGCGAAGCCAAGTAGCTTAACAAAAACGTCTAAAGTCAATTTGACAATATTCTTAAGCGACTCTTTGTTATCCGAGTTAACTCGGACTTCTTTGTTATCCGAGTTAACTCGGACTTCTTTGTTATCCGAGTTAACTCGGACTTCTTTGTTATCCGAGTTAACTCGGACTTCTTTGTTATCCGAGTTAACTCGGACTTCTTTGTCATCCGAGTTAACTCTTTTTGTCCAAATAAATTTGGAACTAAAGCAAAAAAAAGTTAACTCGGAATTGGTTTATCAATGCAAATTCAGCTTGTTATTGAAGCTTGTGTTTTAAGTAGACTTTAGATTTTTAAAAATTTTATATATAATAATAGATGTTATTAATAGAAAAGAAAAATATAAAAAAATATAAGTATTTATATTATTATTTATAAAGTAACTGGCCACGTCTTCCGAATAAATTCGGATACCAACAGTTCCGTGTTATCCGAGTTAACTCTTTTTGCTAAAGCAAAATGACGTAACTAAAGACCTACAGCAAAGTGTGCCAAAGTATATAATTACAATGTTAGGCAAAGCAACCATTTCCGAATAAATTCGGACACCAACAGTAAGAATTAAGCTACTTGACTTAACTAAAGCTATAATACTTTAGCAATTCTAGGTGAGCTTTGCCTAACTATGTGGGGGTATAAATAATTTATAAAAAATACCAATTAGCTTAACGTAGTTAAGCGACATTCAATAAATAAATTCATTTTAATTATGATAAAAACTGAAAAAAGAAAACAAAGAAGTACTAAACTTGGTAAATTAATACCAGGTAATTTAATTACATTAAAAATAACAGCAGTTGGTCCTAATAATGTCGGTATTAATGAATTTTCTTTTGGAATTCCTATTCTTGTACCAAAAGCAAAATTAGGTGATATAGTTCAAGTTAAAGTCTTAAAATTTTTAAGTACTAAAAAAATGGTTATTGCTAAATTAGTTAAAGTTATAAATAGTACAGAAAATAAAAACGATATCACAAACCTACCTACTTTAACACCTGGAACTTATCTAGATATTATAATTAATACATTAGGTCCAAATTCAACAGGTATTGTAATTTTACCTAATATTTATAATAATGTAACTAAATTAATTGTAAAAAAACCTTTAATGAAGGTAGGGGACAAACTAACAGTGGAAGTAACTCATGTAAAAAAAGGATATGCTTTTGCTATTGTTGATTCGTCTGTTTTAAATGAACAGGCTTTTGATTCTAAACAAACAAACTTAGGACTTCACTTCGACGAAAATCAAGTAAATACAAAACCTGTTGTTTTTAAAGGAACAAAATTCACATTAGTACTTCCTAAAAAAGCAAAACGTTATTTAAAACATTTTGTTTTTAAAGTAACTAATAATGTTCAACAAAAAACAGGAGTTAATGGTTTTGTGGGCTTAGCTAATTCTGAAAATGAACAAACTTTGTTAAAAAAAGGAATGGCGTATAATACGCAAAAAATTGGTGTTGATAACACAGTAAATAATTCTTATGGAGAATATCGTTTACCTACAAATACTATTTTATTTGTAAAACCAAGTTTAGGAGCTAAATTAGGTGACAAAGTTCAAATACAAATAACAAAAATTTTAAAAATTAATGGCACATTAAAATATAATGTAGCTATTGCAAAAATTATTAAACTCAACCCTATTTCTGCTAGTCATAAAAAAACATTAATACGTGCAAGTGTTTGCCAGATGTTAAGATGTGGTATGCATTATGGTGAAAAAGCAATTAAATGTAATGCTCGTATGAAAAATTTTGTATGGACACGTAAAAAAACAATGTCTAATAAATCTGGACTGATACGAGAAGCACGTCCATTAATAAAAAAAGGACGTAATATCATTAACTTATTAAAAACAAGACGTTGTTTAAACAAAGCTTTAGCACAATTAACAAAATACGCAGTTAAAGGAAAAACTTTTTTATTTGTAGGTACAAAAAAAGCAGCTTCAGGTTTAGTATCACGAGCAGCTTTATTTAGTAAAAAAGCATTTTTTGTTAATACACGTTGGTTAGGAGGTATGTTAACAAACTGGAAAACAATCTTAAAATCAATTTCAAAAATTCGTCCTATTTTAAAAGAAAAACAAATGATTATTAAAGATATTTTAGAAAAACGACAAAATATCAAAACACGTTTAATTCAAAAAGCTTTACTTTTACGAAAAAAAACAAAATTAATGGTAACAAAAGGTAGACTTTTAATTCAAACACTTAGATTACATAATTCTACAAATGGTAATTCTTTTACACAAAATAGATTTTTATTTGCTGAAAAAACTAATTTTATTAATAACAAACGTAAAGAATACGTTTCAAAAGGCATATTATTATTAGAAAAACAAAGACAATTATTTGTAAAACAAAAAGAACTTATCGTACAAAGTCAAGTTTTAAAATCAAAAGCTAGTCAATTAACAAATACTTATCGTCAATTATTAAACAATTTAATGCTTTCACGTAAAAAATTACGTGAATTAAAAGCTTTATTACTTCTTAGTAAAGAATTACAAACATTTAAACAAAACGCTAAACAAGACCAACAAAATGTATATATGGTTTCATATAATAAATATCTTTCACTTAACCAAGCTAAAGGTAGCTCTGAAGGAGCTGATTTTATTATATCAAACCCACCAAAAGAAATTCTAAATAAAATGGTTTCGCTTATTAAAGGTCAGTCTTTAATCTTAAAAAATACAAATTTAAATATAAAATCAATAAATACAACTAAAACTTTAATCCTGAGTCAATTATTAAGTAAATTTAATTTATTTGTTCCAACAATTAAAGTAAAAATCAAAAATCTTCAAACTTATATTTCTATGCAAAAAACATCACTTAATAAGGTTCTTATTTTATTAAATACTATAAAAAATCAAATGGGAATTTATTTAACAATAAAAAACAAATTAATGGTTGAATTACAACAAATAAAACAAACTTTACTAATTGAACGCAATATTATTCGTGTATTACGCCGTAAATTAAAACAAATTTCAGCACAAAAACGTTTAATAAAATTTTTACGTAATTTACGTTATTTACCGACACCTGCAAATAAAATTGAACAAATTGCACGTTTCTTAATGAAAAAATTTGTTGATCCTAAAATGAAATATCCTATGGATTCAATCTATGATGAAAAATTAAGTAGACAAACTAAAAAAGTAGCGGCTTCACGCAAAAAAAAATGGCAACGTTTAGAAAAATATTTAGGTGGTATTTCAAATATGACAAAAATTAAAGAAAAACAAATTCGTAATAATGTTGCAATTATTATTGGTCAACAAGAAGAAATGAATGCTGTACGTGAATGTCAAAAACTTGGTATCAAAATGTTCCACATTGTTGATACTAATTGTAATCCAGGATTTGCTGATCATTTTATTCCAGCTAATGATGATGCTCGCAATTCTATTAAATTTATTTTAGGTAAATTCTTAACACGAATTCGTTTAGCACAAAAACTTAAATTAAGCTTTAAAAAAGCAAAAACTAAAAAACAATAATGTAGAATCTTAATATATAGAGCAAAGCCAAATAGCAATTGCTAATATAGATGCTTAACCAAATATATTATTTGGTTAAGCACTTTTAACTTTATTATTAGGTGGCATTTAAAGCAGGTGTTTTAGAAAAACAGGCTTACGCAGAATACTCTATGGGTAAACTATATAGCTACTTTTTGGTTTAATAGATTATTTGGTTTTTGTCTTTCAAAAGATTTTTGACTTTTCTTTTATCTAATCAAAAGAAGCCTATTGTACTCAAGCACTACGTCCGATGTATTCCGAGTTAACTCGGACTCATTTTGCTTTAGTTCCAAATTTATTTGGACAAAAAGAGTTAACTCGAAATACAAGCAACAATAACCACTTTTTTACAGATTGACTTGCTAAGACAAAATTAAAACAATTTAAGAGAAGAATATGTAAGTAACAAAAATTTTTGTTACTGTTTATAATAGTATACAAACAATTAAACAACAATATATTCCGAGTTAACTCTTTTTGTCCAAATAAATTTGGAACTAAAGCAAAATGAAGTAGCTGGCATTGCTAAGCTTTGTTTGGTAAAGCCAAAGAAAATGTACCAAAAGCACCCTTTGGTTAAGTGTGAGCCAAGGAGCTTAACATAATTAAGTTACACTAGTAATATGAGTATTATTAAAAATATTTATAAAACCAACATTGAACTGTTTTATTAGTTTCAATGCTATATCTCCTTTAGCCTTTTTAAGCAAAACTTAAAAATGACATTTAGAAAGTTATGCTTATAAAATAAATATTAAAAAACTAAAAACATTTCAGCATAAATTCGTGTTACACTTGAGCGAAATCTACCCCCCCCTCCCTTTGCCCTTTTAATCTTCTAGCAAAAGCCTGCTGTATAAACACAAAAATGCTATAGGTTGAGCAATCCATTATTTGTACCTTGAGAGTCACTTAAGGGAATACTACATCAAAACTACCTAGGTTAACTATGCTGTACTTTAGGATTACTGATAATAAAATATTTTTTGTTTTAGTTCCAAATAAATTTGGACAAAATGACGTATTAGTATGCTACCTTGTTAAACCATAGCAACAATGAACTTTTAATAAAATTAATAAAAGGAAAACTTTTGCTACTATAACCACTAAATTTTTTGGTAGTTCTCTTAAAACAAAAGGAGATTGTTTATAAATAAGAATCTATAAAAACAAAAACCAGGAATATTTAATATGAAACCAAATCCTAATCTTAAAGATATTATGACTAAAACAGGAACAACAAATTTTTTTATAGCTTGTAAAGAATCACGTATTGAAACTAATACTAGTTTTTATGGTTGTTTTTATTTAGGACCTTTTGATGACAGTTTAAGCCAAACACTTGCAAATGATTTAAGACGTACACTGTTGTCAGAATTAACAGGCTTAGCAATTACTTCTGTTGAAATAGAAGGTGTTTTGCATAAATTTTCAAATTTACCGGGTATGAAAGAATCTGTATTAGATTTAATCTGTAATCTTCAAAGTATAGTATTAAAAAAAAAAGAAATAGGTAACACTAATATTACTTATCGGAATACAAAAAAAACTTATACAGGATTTTTAAATGTTAGTGGTCCTCGTGTGATTAAAGCCAGAGATTTAAAATTACCATCTGGTTTACAATGTGTGGATCCTAATCAATATATTGCAACCTTAGCTGAAGATGGTTTCTTAAATATGAAATTCAATATTAATGAAGGTAAAAATTTTATTAAACAAAACCCACATAATTTAGATGTTAATGTGTTAAAAAAACGTAATATTTTACTTCAAAATTTTCGATCTCAACGCCTTCGAGTGAAAGAAAATCAAAGTTTTAAAATGCAGTTAAGTAAACCCCTTAATGAGCTTTTAGAAAACAAAAAAAATTTGGCTGAATCAAACCATGGTAGTAACACAATACCTTTAGATGCAGTTTTTATGCCTGTCACTAAAATCAACTGTCTTATAGAAGAAAATAATCTTTATTCTGATTTTAGCACAGATTCTATTTATTATGCTGATGAAACATTTGAGAATAGACCTTTATACCCAAAACGTAGCTCATTATTATCTACTGTTATTTATAAAAATAAAGCTAAAATGGAACAACCATCAAAAAAAGCTGGGCTTTCAAAAGCTTTGAATAGTTCACCATATATGGATTTTCAAATTTTTTTAAATCAAATGGATTATAATTCAATATATCAAACATTAAACTATTTAAATCTAAATGAAAAGTATAATATTAAATTAATACCATGGCAATCCAATTCCCTTTATTTTGATATTAGTGATCACACTAATCAAGCATCTCCTTTATCTAAAAATGGTGCTCAATTTTGTTTATCACAAGAACACTCTTCATTTAGTAAAATAAAAAGTTTTCTTACTTGCAAAGCATCTAAAAAAACTCGATTACTTTACTCTGAAGAAAATAAATCTGTTGTGGCAACAAAGCAACCAGTTAATACTTTTCAGACCCAAACAAATCTCACATCTGACAAAAAATCTACACCAGAACCTCATTTAATTAAACAATATCTTTCTACTATTAACCAAAAATCTTCTTTTAAAATAAATTCTGTTAAGGGTATGACTCAACAAAATATGTATTTAGAATATGCTAAAAATATAAAATTAAAACCTTTACGTAAAAACACCCATCTTATAATGGAAATTTGGACAAATGGTAGTATTCATCCAAGACAAGCTTTATATGAATCATTTATTTTTTTATCTAATACTTTTTTAAAATTACAAACAGTTAAAATGTTTGGCACTTCAAAAGGTAATAATTGCCTTAACAACTTTAAATTAAAAAATTTGAAAAAGCAGTCAATTGTTAATATCTTAGAAAAACCTATATTGTTTCAATCTGAATTAACTTATGGAAATAATTCCTATATTTCTACTATAGACCGAGTACTTTTATCTTTTGATATGCCAGTTTGTAAAACAACCAATAAATTAGGATATTCTTCAAATTTAAATCATATGAATTTTTATTTAAAATCTTCATTAAAAGCACCTATTGGCATCTTAAAAATAACTTTACGTACTTATACTGCTTTAAAAAAAGCAGGTATTTTTACTTTAAAAGATCTTATTAAATATTCAAAAACAGATTTATTTAAAATAAAAAATTTAGGAAGAAAATCTTTAGTTGAAATTGAAACAAGCCTTTCTGATTTAGGTTTGGTATTACTCTCTCGATAATAACATATTCCGAGTAAACTCTTTTTTGCTTTAGTTCCAAATTTATTTGGATAAAATGACTTCTTTGTATTCCGAGTTAACTCTTTTTGCTAAAGCAAAATGAGTCCGAGTTAACTCGGAATACAAAGAGTCCGAGTTAACTCTTTTTGTCCAAATAAATTTGGAACTAAAGCAAAATGACTTCTTTGTTATCTTTGTATTCCGAGTTTACTCGGACTCATTTTGCTTTAGCAAAAAGAGTTTACTCGGATAACAAAGAGTCCGAGTAAACTCATTTTGCTTTAGCAAAAAGAGTTTACTCGGAATACAAAGAAGCAAAGCATGGTTGAGATTGGAATCTTAGCTTATCTCATTATATAACTAAAATAAAACAAATATTGTAGTCTAACACTAACAGATGCTTATTAAATATTTAAAAAACAAAAAAAATTTTAACCATTTAGTTCAATAATTTGAGATCAAAATAGTCCTTAATTGTTAAGAAGTTAGAGCCTGCTTAAGCTACTAGATATCTAACCTAAATATAGTTGTTTGAGTCCATTTGTGCTGACTTGCTAATCTTCACCAACAGGTTTAAGGGGAGCATCTCCTCACAAAAGAAAATGCTGATTTTGTTATTAATGGTTGGGATGTCTAGCAACATAAGCTTTGCTGACAATAAAATTGAAAACTTTGCTGAAAGGACAATAGCCTAAAGCTTGAAACAGTGTTGCTGTTGTCTTAACTGGCTGAAGTATCACCTTATGATTAAGGAGTTATATCTGGTAAACATAGGTATTTTGTACCTTTTTTATTACGATGACTTTGTTTGATTTATTTGTGATACTTGCCTCTTAATACTAGAAAAAGTCACTTTTACAATTACTTGACTTGTACCTAAAGTTTATTTAATAGAAAAGCTTGATAAAAAAAGGAAAATTACCAAGTCACTTAACCTTTGCTGAAGGCTTCTACTGTTCACTATTAAAATACGAATAAATCATATGATGTTTAGATAATGGTTAAGCCTTGATAATTGGAATGAAATATACAGAATGCTGGTCAATAATTCTCTTCAAAAAGTAAGCAATGTTCATGATTACTTGGTTTTCGATATGTTGCTAAACCAATCCTAGGTAATGCTGCTTCCGATCATTTTGCTTTAGCACTTAATGTAAAAACACCTGAACCCTGAACTTGGTGTTTGATTTTAGTAAAACACTCTCTCACTATCTTTCTTATTCCTAGGAATTGCCTACGGTAACAGTTAACTCAGTGTAGTAAGACTTCTATACTAATCATAATAAACAATGGTTTTTCTTGCCTAACAACTAGCCATCAATTTTTGTTCTTTCGCAATAAAGTTTATATTAGAAAAGCTCTGCTTTTAAAACAAAATACGTTTCGCTAATTATTAATCTTACAAAATTAAGGTTAAAAATGAAAAAATTTTAATTTATTTTATTATTATTTTTTTATATATTAAAATTAGTTCAAAGCGGATGTAACTCAATCGGTAGAGTGCGATCCTTCCAAGTTCGAGGTTGTGGGTTCGAGTCCCATCATCCGCTATATCTTATAAAATATATTATAGATAGCACCTTTTTTTATAAAGCAATCTTTTATTGCATTTTAAATAATATGCAAAGCATACAGCAAAAAAACTATGCTATGTCAAGTTATTATGTAACCAACAGTCCGAGTTAACTCGGAATACAAAGAATACACGTAGCGAAGCCACGCTTCAGTAATGGTTAAGTCACTTGCATTTTTTATAAGATAATTTTTTTTAGACTTTTTTGTTTCTTGTTTTTATTTTTGTATTTTAGATTGATCTTATAAAAATCAAGTACTGTGCTGTGATTTCATAAAAGTCAATCAACCCAGGGTGACTTTGCCATACAGTAGAGCAAAGCGACCGAGGCTTTGATCTTTTTTGGAAACAGCAAGCAGTGAAATAAAATTCGCTCACCTACAAGTAATACAAAAATCTTTGTTTAAAGTATTACAAATATATTTGTAATACTTTGCCTCTAAAGTACCAAATAATTGATTTGGTTTTAATTTTTTATAAACAAGTATTACGTCTTCTTTTGCTAATTCATTTTGTCCAAATTTATTTGGAACTAAAGCAAAAAAGAGTTTACTCGGACTCATTTTGCTAAAGAAAAATAAATTAGCAAAAAATAATTTATTTGTAATACAATATCCAACAGTGCTAAAACACAATAGCAGCTTGTTTTTAAAAGTAGAATTTTAAACAGTAAAAACTAAAATTCTAAATAAAGATGAATACATAGAATTAATTATTCAATGGTCTTTTATCAAATTATCATTTTATGGCAATGCGCACACCCGAAGAACTGAGCAATCTTATTAAAGATTTAATTGAACAATATACTCCTGAAGTAAAAATGGTGGATTTTGGTATCGTTTTCCAAGTAGGTGATGGAATTGCTCGTATTTATGGTTTAGAAAAAGCAATGTCAGGTGAATTACTTGAGTTTGAAGATGGTACACTTGGTATTGCACTTAACTTAGAAGCGAACAACGTAGGTGCTGTATTATTAGGTGATGGTTTAAAAATTACAGAAGGTAGCCGTGTTCGTTGTACAGGTAAAATTGCTGAAATTCCTGTTGGTGAAGCTTATTTAGGTCGTGTTGTTGATGCTTTAGCACGTCCAGTAGATGGTAAAGGTGCGATTGTTACAAAAGATAGTCGTGCAATCGAATCTCCAGCTCCGGGTATTGTTGCTCGTCGTTCTGTTTATGAACCATTAGCAACAGGTTTAGTAGCAGTAGATGCTATGATTCCAGTTGGTCGTGGTCAGCGTGAATTAATCATTGGTGACCGTCAAACAGGTAAAACAGCTATTGCAGTAGATACAATTTTAAACCAAAAAGGTAAGGGTGTTATTTGTGTTTATGTAGCTATTGGTCAAAAAGCGTCATCGGTTGCTCAAGTTTTAAATACTTTAAAAGAACGTGGTGCTTTAGATTATACTATTATTGTTATGGCTAATGCTAACGAACCAGCTACATTACAGTACTTAGCTCCATATACAGGTGCTACTTTAGCTGAATACTTCATGTATACAGGTCGTCCTACTTTAACAATTTATGACGATTTATCAAAACAAGCACAAGCTTATCGTGAAATGTCATTATTACTTCGTCGTCCTCCAGGACGTGAAGCTTATCCTGGTGACGTTTTCTATCTACACTCACGTTTATTAGAACGTGCTGCTAAATTAAGTAACGCATTAGGTGAAGGTAGTATGACAGCTCTTCCTATTGTTGAAACACAAGAAGGTGACGTTTCTGCTTATATTCCAACAAACGTAATTTCTATTACAGATGGTCAAATTTTCTTATCAGCAAGTTTATTTAACTCTGGTTTACGTCCAGCTATTAACGTAGGTATTTCTGTATCACGTGTAGGTTCAGCAGCTCAACCAAAAGCTATGAAGCAAGTAGCAGGTAAACTAAAATTAGAATTAGCACAATTTGCTGAATTAGAAGCTTTCTCTCAGTTTGCTTCTGACCTTGACCAAGCAACTCAAAACCAATTAGCACGTGGTGCTCGTTTACGTGAAATCTTAAAACAACCACAGTCATCACCTTTATCTGTTGAAGAACAAGTAGCTTCTATTTACGCAGGTACTAACGGTTATTTAGATAAACTTGAAGTTGCGCAAGTACGTTCTTTCTTATCTGGTTTACGTAGCTATTTAGCTAATAGTTATCCTAAATATGGTGAAATATTACGTTCTACACTAACATTTACTCCAGAAGCAGAAGGTTTAGTAAAACAAGCTATTGCTGAATACTTTGAAGAATTTAAATCTCAAACTAAAGCTGCTTAATTACTAAAATATTTGTAAATTATAAAGCAGTTTTAAAGTCCTGCTAGCCCCTAGTATTACAAATAAATTCTTTTTTTGTAATACTAGGGCTATAGCAAAATAAGACGTAATCCTATGACTGTAGCAAAGTATGCTTCACAGCAGGGCTTTCAAAGAAAAACAATAATTACAGTAATTAACAACAATGCAAAATGGTGTAAAACAATAAATTAAGCTACAGAGCATTCTTAAAATTATTAGTTAGCTGTAAAAACAACTACAATACTTTGTATATATAAATCAAAGTATCTGTAAATATGAAAAATCTAAACCCAAGTAGTTTAACAATGACTTTAGACGTTATTGTAAAGCTACTTGTTGTAAAGCGTCCGAATGTATGTCCGATCATTTTGCGTCTTCCGAGTTAACTCGGAAGACGCAAAATGATCGGAACAGCTAACCTATTTTTGCTGTAGTTCCAAATAAATTTGGACAAAAAGAATTTGGCAATACCTACGTAGCTTAACTACTTGTAGTGGAATTTTTGGATGAACCAAAGGTTCACAAAGCCACTGTTAGTTCCACCGTTCGGCGAGCTATTAACAAGATCAAATCAATTCTTTGGTTTAGCTATTTACAGTACAAAGAAATTTTTTGCTTAAAAAAGTATGTTAACATTAAAAATTTTTGTTTATACAGTTGTAACGTTCTTTGTTTGTTTATTTATTTTTGGTTTCTTATCAAATGACCCTGCTCGTAACCCAGGTAAAAATTTAGACTAAATTATTAATTTAGTATTTGCTTTAAAACAAGTACTAAAATACTGCAGGTTTTGAAACTAAGGTGTTTGTAAAATGCCTTTCTATATATTTGTTAGAAAGTACTACAAACACCTTTGTTTCCTAGAGTGCTATTTGAATATTTGCATTATAGAAACGTGTATTCCGAGTAAACTCTTTTTGCTAAAGCAAAATGACTCTTTGTTATCCGAGTTTACTCGGATAACAAAGAATACAATCGGAACATGTTTTTTATTTTTCCTTTGGTTAAGCGACTATAAAAGTTAATAAAGAATAAAAACTATGAATAAAAACATACTTGACAATACAAAAAATATGCCATATAAAATGGCATTAGTTCCAAGAGCATTAAGATATTTAGATAAAAAAGGATGTACTTCAAGTAAGTATGCTATGCGCATGAAAGCACATAGCAAGGGCTTTTTTGCTAATGGTTTTGCTTTTAAACAATACTCATTGCACCCGAATAAATTCTTCCAAATAAATTCGGAAAGAACACACACTAAAGTGTTTTCGAATTTATTCGTACGTACGTGCTTTAGCACTCACGGTAGATGTTACTTATCACGCAACCCTGGACAAAGCAAACCAATCAATTTACAAGAATTAGAAACAAGTAATAAAAGCGTTCCTCTTGGAAAAAATGCAATGACAAAGCGAATGCAAATTCATAGGTTAGTTACATTTGTCAATAAACGTGATAGTAGTTATTATACTGATAAAGATAAAGTTGTTTCTATTACCTATGAAGAGATTGGATTGTTTCCTCGCTCATTTAGCCGTGTTTTAGATCGTTTTTTAAAACAACTTTTTTCCGATGTAGATAATCTAGTAATTCAAGAATACCGTTTTTATCGTTACTTATTTTTAACAACAATTAAAACAATTTTTATTTTAGTTTTTGTTCCATTTTTAGTAAATTTTGTAGCTAAAAATTATGTTGTAAAACCCATTACTGAATATTTTTGGAATACCAGTCACCCCGAGATTTTTTTAAATTCATATGAACAAAAACGCGCTTTTGCCGAATTAAAAAATTTTGAAGAAAAAATCTATTTTGAGACGTTAGTAGAATCGCATAGTCAACATTTTTCTTCATTACATGTGACTGCCGATTATGGTACAATAATATCGCAGCCTTTTGTGGTGCAAAACACAACCACTACAGAACATTCTACTATCTTTGATCACACAAATAAAGGATTCATGTCAGCAGTGGTCCGAGTTAACTCGGATCCACAGGCACAGCAACAAGCTTCTTTGTTATTACAAGGTAATCAAAAACTTGGTTTTAATAATAGTTTAAACAATAAGCCATCTAATCTGAATAAAAGTACGTATTATACAATGGATAATATATTAAATGTCAATTTAAACAGTATTGAAATAAAAAAAAATAGCCCAACCGAAGTAAGTAATTTTGGTAGCTTAGCAAAGTATTCTCCTTCTGAAAATACTAATGTTGATTCCTCATATAGAAACAATATTAGCTCTATTCCCTCATATGTTGAACATAATTTTAGTCAGATAAAATCAGATTTGGAAGGTTTCTTTGTCTTCCGAGTTAACTCGGAACTCACTGATGTAAAAAAAACACACCATTTTCTTTCACAATTTGTGTTAGATAAAGCTAATCAAAGGGAAATCTCTGCAGAGCCAGCTATGGTAAAGTATGGAAGCAATTTTCAACAAAATGAGCAGTACGTTAGCACTGCAAATTTATACCAAAAACAAAATACAGAAGGACACAAACTTCTAGAGTCTAAACTAAAAGCTGAAACAACAAGAAATAATTTTATACGTATTTATCAAGAAAAAACAATAGAATTAGCTACTTATTACAATAATCATAGTATTGAAGCAATCACTAATTTTTTTGCTGATCTTTTAAGTTTATGTACACTTTTATATTTATTAATTACACTCTCTATTCAAATTAATATAACAAAATCTTTTTTGTTAGAAGTTTTTTTTGGTTTAGATGATAGTAAAAAATCTTTATTAATTCTATTAATAACTGATTTATTAGTGGGCTACCATTCTTCAAATTTATGGGAATTATTTTTTGAATTTATTTTTAATCACTATGGTATTCCAGAAAGTCAAACTGGAATTTTTTTATTGGTTGCAACTCTTCCAGTTTTATTAGATGTTCTATTCAAGTATTTAATATTTCGTCATTTAAACCGTTCATCACCAGCTACAGTAGCCACTTATCAAGCTATTATAGAATAAACAGTTTTGTATTTCAGCACAGCCCACTTTTTTTGCCAAGATATTATCATTTTTGCTAAAGGTTTATACAGTAGTGCTTTAGTGTTCTGATAGGACATAAATTCTTGTATTCCGAGTTAACTCGGAATACAATACCTCAAATAATAGAAACCTTCTGCTATATATATAATATATTTTGGTTGTTATCGATTTTATTGATTCATTTAGGAGGAAATACAATGAACCCTATCGTAGCTGCTGCTTCTGTTGTATCTGCTGGTCTTGCTGTTGGTTTAGCTGCTATTGGTCCTGGTATGGGTCAAGGTACTGCTGCTGGTTATGCAGTTGAAGGTATTGCACGTCAACCTGAAGCTGAAGGCAAAATCCGTGGTGCTCTTTTATTAAGTTTCGCGTTCATGGAGTCTTTAACAATTTATGGTCTAGTTGTTGCTTTAGCACTTCTATTCGCTAACCCATTTGCTGGTTAATTTTTTAAAGAACACTGTAAAAGTGGTTTTAAATACCACTTTTACAGTGTTCTTAAATAGGCATTTATACTAAAAATAAAAAATTTTTTACTTGTTTTTTTGATATAGAACAATAGCTTAGGGTGTTTTGAATTGTAACTTACCAAATAAGTTATTTGCAAACTAGTGAGAGTTCTTCACCTCCACCCTTTCTTCTTTTCCTTTCTTTCAGATGATTGTTAAACACCTTCTTTATTTTTGTTTTAGTATATAATAAGCTAGCCATCTTTATACTATACTTCTGCTATGCCATAGGTTTTGAAGCAATAAATCAAAAAAGCCAAATAACTAAATATTCCCCAGAAGGAAATCCATAATGTAGTTAAATAACACTTCTATTGCATGCGAATTCCGAGTTAACTCGGACTCTTTGTATTCTTTGTATTCATTTTGCTTTAGTTCCAAATTTATTTGGACAAAAAGAGTTAACTCGGACTCATTTTGCTTTAGTTCCAAATTTATTTGGACAAAAAGAGTTTACTCGGAAAACAAAGAAGTCCGAGTAAACTCGGGATACAAACAGTATAAATAAATCGCCTTTAGTCAAAAAATATTTTGTGATAGCTGATATTAAATCAGCAAGTTGATAAAAGAAATATCATGTTCAAGGCCATCTCAAAAGTTTCCTTTTTTTGACAAATCACAAAGCTGTTATATGATACTTGCTGTGCTAAAGTCCAGAAGATTATATGAAAGATTTTTCATAGGAAAATACAAGACTAGCTATGATTATCTAACATTTCTTATAGATACAAAGTAGCACATAATGGTGTTGAACTAAAAAAACTCAATTAGGTTTTACTAAAACTTAATTGAGCTTATAAAACTAAAACAATTTACTAAACTAAAGATGTTTGACTTACAACAATGATTAAGTATCAAGCAGTTACTGTAGTGCAGAGCGTTTTTGGCACTTGTAAAACTTTTTGGCTTAGTCATTTAACCAAAAAATTAAAGTATATAACGTGTTTTAGTTAGTTAAATTTTAATAATTAAGAATTTTTTCTTATTTTATGGTTTTTTTACCAGATAACATTTTAATTATAGGTCATGGTGGTTTTGGTTTTAATACAAACATTTTTGAAACAAATATTATTAATTTAGCAGCTGTTGTAGGTATTGTAGTTTCTTTTGTAGGTAAAAATCTTTCTTCTTTATTAGAAGATCGTAAAAATACTATTGTAAAGAATTTACAAGAAGCTAATCAACGTGCTATTGAAGCAGAAGAAAAATTAAACGCTGCACGTGCTCAATTAGAAATTGCTAAGAAAAAAGCACAAGAAATTCGTGAAGAAGGTGTTTTACGTGCGACTCAAGAAATTAATAATGTAGTATCTCAACATGAATTACGCTTAGCTCGTTTAGAAGAATTTAAACAAGAAACTTTACAGTTTTATCAACAAAAAGCTTTTAAACAAGCATATATGTATGTTATTAATAAAATAATGACACGTGTACGTGAACGTTTAACAAAAGGATTAAATACAACTTCTCATGTGGTTGTTAACAATTTTTATGTATCTCGTTTTACACAATTTTAAACTATATTGGTTTTGCCAAGCCATAGCTTGGCAAAGCCAACCAAGCCTTATCTGTTCCGAGTTAACTCGGAGTCTTTGTTATCTTTGTATTCATTTTGCTTTAGCAAAAAGAGTTTACTCGGATAACAAAGAAGACATCGCAAAATATATTAAAGTAAAATGAGTATCCCTGTTAAAATATTTGGTTAAGCAACTTAGATTTTGTTTTATTCGTTAGATAATCAGTACTTGCCATGCTAAATTTATGCAGTTAAAGCTAGGAAGTGTGTTTTACTTTAGTCAAACCTAGCTCAGCCTGTTTTAATCTGGATGACAAAGTCATCCATGGCCTTTGTTGTATTATTTATTACAAATAAATTTGTTGATTTAACTTTGTTTGTATGACAAAGCCATTTGGCTTTGATCAATTGGAAGCTTTATTTCTTGGTATAAATATGTTTTTAATTACTTTAATCATAAAATCTTTGTAATATACAAAATTCCCGCCTTTTTGGTTCGCTTTTAGCGAGTATCTATTTGTCAATGTGTGTGATATTACGGGTTTTATTTGACATCCCTCATCTTAGAAATTCGAATCCAATAATGGAACAGTTGAGTGTGTAAGGCACGGTCCATCACATTAAGTTACAAACAATTTTTGTTAAAGTAAGTGGCTTAATCCTATATAGCTGCTTTGCAGTGTGCCTTCACTACACGGTTTTGGCAAGGGCAAACCTCGGTGGCTTACCCACACTGGGCAGTAAAACTGCCCAGACCTTCGCTGCTTCATTTTGTCCAAATTTATTTGGAACTAAAGCCCTGCAAGCAATGGTTGGCTCGGCAAACTTTGGTTGCTTTGCATACTAAGGTCATCACATCTGATGATGCTTTGGAATGTAGGTATAGGTTAAAGTAATTAACCAACAAGTAGCTATTGTCAAACATAAGAATTTAATTGTTATCCGAGTTAACTCGGACTTCTTTGTTATCTTTGTATTCCGAGTTAACTCGGAATACATGTAAGTGTTGGTTACAATTTTCACTTTAGCAATAGTAGTGTAACAAAGTTAAGTTTTTTTTTTGGTTTTGGGTTTATATCACATTTACTCGATTGTTTCAATCTTTGTCTATTTATGCTTTGGGAGGACTATTGTCCTCCAGAAAACTTGGGCAGCAAAGCTGGACAGTCTGGCTCCACACCCTGGATTCGTTTGATTAAAACCTTCACAATAAGCTGCAATCCTTTTAAGAGAATGGCTTTTAAAAATCCATTAAAACAACTAGTGTTAAAAAAATGTTGCTTGAACTGTTAAACTACATTTTTCTTTGATTAAGGGTCAAAATTTTTTGCATCACTAATGGTGATGTCAATTTAAAGTTTTAGTTTATAAGCCTTTTGGCTTATTTTTAATTTTAGATCTTATGGCAAAACAAACACGAAAATTAACACCAAATAAAACAAAAAAGAAAGTTTTTAGAGGTGTTGTTCATATTCAAGCTGGTCATCATAACACAATTGTAACAATTACAAATATTCGTGGTGAAGTTTTATGTTGGAGCTCTGCTGGTGCTTGTGGTTTTAGAGGTAAACGTAAATCAACTAGTTTTGCGGCTAAAAAAGCAGCAGAAACTGTAGCACGTAAATCACGTGATTTTGCAATGAAAGCAGCTAAAATTTTAGTAACAGGTCCTGGTCAAGGGCGTGAAAGTGCTATTCGTGAAATTTTTAAAGCAGGTATTAAAGTAAGTGTTATACGTGAAAAAACAGGTATTCCACACAATGGTTGTCGTCCTCCTAAAAAACGTAGTGTTTAATTTTTTTAACATAGTCTCTTTACAATAGCTTCACCTACACCAAAGGGTGGCTTAGCTACTTCATTTTGTCCAAATTTATTTGGACAAAATGAAACAGTTGGCTAAGTGGGTGTTTCAATATACCCAGCATTGCTTTATTATTAACCTATGGATAATACCATTTTCTTTAACTATTATCCCAGAAGGTAATAATTGGACGTTAGTTTTATTTTAAGCTACAGTCACTCAACAATCACTTTAGCTATTGTTGTTTAATGAACCAATGTAGGTTATCATAGTTAAACTACTTAATTACACAATTACAAAGCTCACCATAAAGTGATAATATGTTCCAAAAGAAAAGAAATATTTAAGTATATATAACCTTGATAAAAAAAAACTTTTAAGTTATATTTATTTATAAACTCTACAAATTTCTTAAATCCTAGGCAAACAGTTTCATGAAGGTGGTTCCGAGTTAACTCGGAAGCTGTGTTAAAGCACTTTTGGTTTATTAAGTTGCTTAGCGTCCGATGTAGTTTAATTTTTCAAAATTAAACTACATCGGACGCTAAGCAACTTGGTTTGGCATTGTCAAAGTTCACTATAAACTTGTACAAAAAGGGTTGCTAACTCAATGGTAGAGTACTCGGCTTTTAACCGATAAGTTCTGGGTTCGAGTCCCAGGTAACCCATCACTAATAATAAAAATTTTTTATTTGTAATAGAAAACAAAAAATATATAATATATATTATGTGAACAAAAAAATAAATAATGTAAATTCCTACTTCACCTAGGTTTTATGTCAATCTCAAAACAGGAAAAATCTCTTTGTAAAAGGAACTTACTGTTATTAAAAGAGTTTAGCACGGCTAGCTTTTGCTGCAAGCAATAGTTACTTCGCCAAACTTGTAAGATATTGTCTAGCGTAACAATAACGTTTAAAGTCAAATTGACATTATTGTTAAGCGACTTTGGTTCACAAGCTACAACCTTTGGTTGTAGCTTGTGAACCAAAGTCACTACATTCATAGAGATTAGGGAAAAACAAGAAGCTACGCCTGTTTTTATGATCAACACAAGATAGGTTCTTTAAAGTGTTTTGGTTCCATTTTAATATAGTTTAACTTACTAATTTATTACGCACTTTATCTTTTCTTTTGCATAGCAAAAACAAATTAGCAAGGCTATTGCAATCACTATATTCAACGAGTTCCTAAAAAATTCAGACGAGATGGAGTGACAGCAGGCTTAATTTGACTTGTACTTTTACCATACAGTGTTTAACCGATAAAATAAAAAAGGATTCTAAAATATTAGCTACTTTGTTTTTTAGTACTCATATAATTGTTTATAAATCAAAAAATAGAAGTTTCTTAATAAAAAAATTAAGGCATTAACAGCAAAAAAAATGCTGCAAAGATCTAAATCTTACTTTATGTGGTTCCGATCATTTTATCCAAATTTATTTGGAACTAAAGCAAAATGACTTAGCAAAGTATGCGCTTATTTTGACAGAGATACCCATTAGTGCTACGTCTTCTTTGTTATCTGAGTTAACTCAGAATACAAAGAGTTAACTCTTTTTTGTCCAAATAAATTTGGAACTAAAGCAAAAAAAATTTATTCGGAAAGAACAGGCTATTGCTGCAGTATTTTAGCACTGTAGGATATTTGAAGAAAATTTAAACCAAGTGGATCATACTATGCTAAAGAACTCCAATTACTGCCTGCAAAAATAGGTTCAAAGTAAGACATTAACAACCTTTTTTTAGAAAAAAAATAACCTATGTTGATTTATTACTAAATCAACAGCTATAAGAAAAAAATCAAAAACATTTAAGTTTGAAGACATTAAATTAGTAAATAGATAAACGTAGCCAATGGGTTTCACAAAAGTGAAACCCACAGTAGATCTAAATTGCCCACTTTGCTTTTGGCACATTTTGTTCGAGATAATGAACTTTGTATAATTGCTGTATGGCCAGTGGCAAGAGCAGCACCTTTGGTAATGGTAAGCATATGATTCAATAACAAGTTCCATGTTAAGCAATTCTAACTTAATGTACCTTGTTTGGAAACAGACAAAACCAAGATTGACAAAGTTTAGCTTAACTATTAATCAAAGCTGTATCTCCTTTGTTTCCCCTTCTGACTAAGCAAGGTGGCTTCGTCTCCGATCATTTTGTCCAAATTTATTTGGAACTAAAGCAAAATGACTCATTTTGCTAAAGTATTAACTAAAGCACTCCAACAAAAGACTGCTTTGCTAAGGGAAACGCAGCTATATTGGTTAAGCTATTTATACTGTAAACAAAGGCAAGTGGGTTTGCTTTTTGTCTTTTCTAGACTATTTGATTGAATAAAAAATTATTTTTTTAAGCTACTTGTATAAGAACGCTAAAATTACTCTTTTATGTACTTTTTAAAATTTAAAGTTACTACCAATGCAAAGTATCGTATATATGATATTAAAAAAAAAAAGGCTTTAGGTGAATTTAAAAAAGCTAAAGGCCAATTATTTGGTACCTTACAATATAAACCTATAACTAAAAGTACTTTTTCTCTTTTGGGTACGGTTGGTTTGCATTGCTCTAAGGCAATGCAGTGTAGATTTGATTCTATGGCATATACTCCTTTTAAATCTAGCTTAAGTCAACAAACTATGTTTTATTGGTTTGGTTTAACTACAAACATTTCAGGCAATATTACTAGCGGTTTTGCTTTCAAAAATGTTTACTTCAGCAATGTATTCAAAGACGTCTTTGTTATCCGAGTTAACTCGGATAACAAAGAATTACCCTATGTGGGTAATACAATCTCTATAGAAAAAAAATCTTATTATTTAAATACTTTATTTGAATGTGAAACAGGTAATTATCATACGTTTTGTCCGATTAGTTGTGTTGCTTGGTTATATCAAAAAATAGAAGATAGTTTTTTTTTAGTTATTGGTACTAAAACATGTGGTTATTTTTTACAAAATGCTTTAGGAGTTATGATTTTTGCTGAGCCTCGTTATGCTATGGCTGAATTAGAAGAAAGTGATATATCAGCTCAATTAAACGACTATAAAGAATTAAAACGTTTATGCCTACAAATTAAACAAGATAGAAACCCAAGTGTTATAGTATGGATTGGAACTTGTACAACTGAAATCATAAAAATGGATTTAGAAGGAATGGCTCCTCGTTTAGAAGCAGAACTTGGTTTACCTATTGTTGTAGCTCGTGCTAATGGTTTAGATTATGCTTTTACACAAGGAGAAGATACTGTTTTATCAGCAATGGCTCTAGCTTCTTTAAAAACAAAAAACGGCCATGATAACGAAAAATCTTCAAAGCAACAAGAACCTTTGGCTGTAATACCTTTTGAAGAATCTTTAAATAATTGCAACAAAGCACAAACATCAAACTTAAATTCTTTAGTATTATTTGGTTCTGTCCCAAGTACAGTAGCAACACAATTAACATTAGAATTAAAAAAAGAAGGAATCACTGTATCAGGTTGGTTACCATCCCAACGTTATCAGGATTTACCTATTATTAAAACAAATACTTTTGTTTGTGGTATTAACCCGTTTTTAAGTCGTACAGCTACAACATTAATGCGTCGTAGTAAATGTACTTTAATCTGTGCCCCATTTCCTATTGGACCTGATGGTACTAGAGTCTGGATTGAAAAAATTTGTTCAGCTTTTGGTATTAGCCCTAGTGTTAATCATTTAACAGGAAAAACAAAATTACATGAACGTGAAAATAGCATTTTTGAAGGATTAGAAGATTACTTAAAATTAATACGTGGTAAATCGGTATTTTTTATGGGCGATAATTTGTTAGAAATTTCTTTAGCACGTTTTTTAACACGCTGTGGTATGATTGTATATGAAATAGGGATTCCTTATTTAGATAAACGTTTTCAAGCAGCTGAATTAGCTTTCTTAGAACAAACGTGTAAAGAAATGAATGTGCCAATGCCTAGAATTGTTGAAAAACCTGATAATTATTATCAAATACAACGTATTCGTGAATTACAACCCGATTTAACAATTACAGGAATGGCTCATGCAAATCCATTAGAAGCTCGTGGTATAACAACAAAATGGTCTGTAGAATTCACATTTGCTCAAATACATGGATTTACAAATACTCGTGAAATTTTAGAACTTGTTACACGTCCCCTGAGACGTACTAATAAGGTTCTTCTCTAAAAAAGTACAAATAAATTAGTAATAAACCGTTTGGCTGGCTTTGACAGCACACCAAATAACATATTTGGTGTGCTTCAAATATAAGCATTTTATTGTTAAGCAAGGCTCTTTAGGATTTGGCTGAGAATTAATAATCGAAAAACAGAAAGTATTTAATTTATATATATAGAATAGCACCTAAGTTACGAAAATAACTGTATTACATATTTACTTTGTAATCGATTTGTTAAGTTACAAAGTAACTTATAATAAAAAAACTAGACATTTAAAAAAGATTATGATATATATATAATACACTAAAGTTATGGTTAGAAAGTTTGGCAAAGCAGCGAAATGAATTAAACAATAAGTAAATGTTTGTAACAACCTAGATGTTATCCAATCATTTAGCATTGCTTTTTTTCCAAAGCAAAAAAAATATTATGTCTGAATCAATTAGTATCGTAATAGGTTAACAACATTTGCTTATAGCTAAAATAAGCTAAAGGGGGATTGTAGTTCAATTGGTTAGAGCACCGCCCTGTCACGGCGGAAGTTGCGGGTTCGAGTCCCGTCAGTCCCGAAAACATTTATTATTTATTTATAATAAATAAATAAAACTCTTTTTGATCTTTTTAAAAACAAAATCAAGAACACTTTTAACCAAGTTAAATTTATTAACTTGTAATATTATACTAAAATTAGTATAATATTATTTGTAGTTGAAAGAAAGTTCGATGGTGTTGCAATAGTAACAACAAGAATTTTAGTTCCGAATAAACTCGGAAGAAGCCAACTAAGCATAACTAAGGTGATCATAGTTCCAGAAGACTCTTGCCACTATTCAACTATAGCGGGTAGGATAACTTTGTCTTGTTATACTAAAGCATAGCATTCCCAAATATATATACATATACACGGGCTTTCATTAAAGTTGTTTGGTCTTCCGAATTAATTCGGAAATTGCTATGACTTCTTTGTTATCTTTGTTATCCGAGTTTACTCGGATAACAAAGATAACAAAGAAGTCATTTTGCTTTAGCAAAAAGAGTTTACTCGGATTCTTTGTTAACAAAGAAGTCCGAGTTTACTCGGATAACAAAGACTTCATTTTGTCCAAATAAATTTGGAACTAAAGCAAAATGAACTTGTTCTTTCAAAGTAAAACTATGTTCCAATAAATTAGGAATCAGGTATATGGTTATTAATGGGTTGATATAGCAGATCCGATTAAAATCGGAAGTCGTTGGCAAAGCAACAATCGCTAGGGCAGCCGCTTTATTGCATAGGAAGTTACTAGGGTTTTACTAAAGTGAAACTCTAACAAAAGCTTGCTATGCTTTTACAAACATTTATACAGTAGTAATAATTAAGTAAAAAAAATTAATATAAAATTTTTTATGGGTTTACCTTGGTATCGTGTACATACAGTAGTAATCAATGACCCTGGGCGACTAATTTCTGTGCATTTAATGCATACTGCATTAGTTTCTGGTTGGGCAGGTTCTATGGCTTTATTTGAAATTTCAGTTTTTGACCCATCTGACCCAGTTTTAAACCCTATGTGGCGTCAAGGGATGTTTGTTCTTCCTTTTATGACACGTTTAGGTATTACACAATCTTGGGGTGGTTGGACAATTAGTGGTGAAACAGCAACAAATCCAGGCATTTGGAGTTATGAAGGTGTAGCAGCTGCTCACATTATCCTTTCTGGTGCATTATTCTTAGCTTCAGTATGGCATTGGACATATTGGGATTTAGAACTTTTCCGTGATCCACGTACAGGCAAAACAGCTTTAGATTTACCAAAAATTTTTGGTATTCACTTATTCTTATCTGGTTTACTTTGTTTTGGTTTTGGTGCATTCCACGTAACTGGTGTATTTGGTCCTGGTATCTGGGTTTCTGACCCTTATGGATTAACAGGTAGTGTTCAACCAGTTGCTCCTTCTTGGGGTGCTGACGGTTTTGACCCATTCAATCCAGGTGGTATTGCATCTCACCATATTGCAGCAGGTATTCTTGGTGTTTTAGCTGGTTTATTCCACTTATGTGTACGTCCTTCTATTCGTTTATACTTTGGTTTATCTATGGGTAGTATTGAAACAGTATTATCAAGCAGTATTGCAGCAGTATTCTGGGCAGCATTTGTTGTTGCAGGTACAATGTGGTACGGTTCAGCTGCTACTCCTATTGAATTATTTGGCCCTACTCGTTATCAGTGGGACCAAGGTTTCTTCCAACAAGAAATTCAAAAACGTGTACAAGCTAGTTTAGCAGAAGGTACTACATTATCTGAAGCATGGTCACGTATTCCAGAAAAACTGGCTTTCTATGATTACATTGGTAATAACCCAGCTAAAGGTGGTTTATTCCGTACTGGTGCTATGAACAGTGGTGATGGAATTGCTGTTGGTTGGTTAGGTCATGCTGTATTCAAAGATCAAGAAGGGCGTGATTTATTTGTTCGTCGTATGCCTACTTTCTTTGAAACTTTCCCTGTTATTTTACTTGATAAAGATGGTATTGTTCGTGCTGACGTTCCTTTCCGTAAAGCTGAATCTAAATATAGTATTGAACAAGTAGGTGTTTCTGTAACATTCTATGGTGGGGAATTAGATGGTTTAACATTTACTGACCCAGCTACTGTTAAAAAATATGCTAGAAAAGCTCAATTAGGTGAAATTTTTGAGTTTGATAGAAGTACTTTACAATCAGACGGTGTATTCCGTAGTAGTCCAAGAGGTTGGTTTACATTTGGTCACGTTTGTTTTGCTTTATTATTCTTCTTTGGTCATATTTGGCATGGTGCTCGTACTATTTTCCGTGATGTATTTGCTGGTATTGATGATGATATTAATGACCAAGTTGAATTTGGTAAATACAAAAAACTTGGTGACACTTCTTCTCTACGTGAAGCTTTCTAATTTTAATTATAGACCCTTATATTACAAATTTATTTGTATTCCGAGTAAACTCGGAATACAAATAAATTTGTAGTCTTCGTCAAACCATTTGCGCTTTAGCAAAAATTGGGAACTATTATTGTTAAATAGTTTGTTGCAATGGCAATAACCAAAAAAGTTTAGCTGAATTTGTAGCTTAACAAATAATTTAGTTGATCTTAGTTCCCAATCAAAGTTATAGGCAAATCAACTAAAGTTATGGTTATCAGCAGGCTATTGCCTGTTTAACTTACTGGGCATTGCAAAACAACTATCACTCAAGCCATTGTTGGTTCTTTATAGCAAAGCTTTTAGATTCACTTTAGTTAAAACTCAGCAAGAAATAGCGTCCGATCATTTTGCGTTTTCATTTTGTCCAAATTTATTTGGAACTAAAGCAAAATGAAAACGCAAAATGACGTACGTGCTATAAAGCAAAACAGTGTCACTGCTCTTATGCGATTTCATTAACCATAAAGTACACTACTAAACTATATAGTATTATAGCGATTTGCTTGCACTTCTTCAAGTATGTTAAAACAGTACTTCCGAGTTAACTCGGAATAACTAATGTTTTAGTGCAGTGTTCATTTTAAGGTTATAAAAAAATAAGTGTATGCCAACTAAGACTTTTCGTATTCAAGAATAAATAATAAGATGTTTTGAATCTATCACAAATTATAAATTGGGTTAAAATCAACCAATCTTAGTGAAGCTGTTTTAGTTTTACATAAAAAATTTTAATGTAAGCAATTGCAGCTTAGAAGATTGATGGAAACCCATTTTGGTTTAGTGAAAATGGTTTGGCAAAGCAACCATTTCATTTTGCTTTAGTTCCAAATAAATTTGGACAAAAAGAGTTTACTCGGAGTCTTTGTATTCTGAGTTAACTCAGATAACAAAGAATCCGATTAAAATCGGAAGACACCTTGGATGATGCTTAACCTACTAAGCAGACTATTTATTTTTTTTGCTTTAAGTCATTGTATTTAACCAAATCTTTTTTTGTTAAGCTACTATAGCATTTGCTAATAACTAAATAGGTTTTGCCTAATTTAGTTTACTTTGTTATTATAAGTTTCAATTGGAACTTAACAAACAAGCAAGCATTAAAGAAAGTCTTAGGTCAATTTTAGGATAATTAATATTGAACTCAGCAAACACATTATTAACCTTAATTAAATAAAAAATTTTTTTTTCTTTTTATGGAAGCTTTAGTTTATACTTTCTTATTAGTTGGGACTTTAGGTATTATTTTCTTTGCTATTTTCTTTAGAGATCCTCCTCGTATGGTTAAGTAATAATTTATAGATTAACCTAACGTCGGCAAAGCCAGTCTAAGGTGCATAGCGTCGGATTCCGCGTTAACTGGGAACACTTAGTGTACTTTGTTTCCTAATTACTGGTCTTGTCATTGCATAAGAATGACAAGACCATATTATTTTACAGTAGAGTTAAATTATCCACAGCTGTTTATTTTTGTATTCACCATGTGGTAGTTATTGTCATTTTATTTTTTATTTAGTTTGTAGTTTTGTTTTGATTGTAGGCTGCTTTACAAGCAATCAAAGTGGAATGGCTTTACTTGATTAACATTAATCTTAATTATATTCTCAACCTATTATTTCAAAGCAATGTCCATTTGTTGTAATATTTTTGCTCAAAGCAAAAAAAACAATAATATATTGCTGATAGTAAAAGAACCCCTCCCCCATATAGGTCTACTGTATAAGGAAATAGCGACTGGTATTGAAGCTCAGAAATAGATTGCAAAGTAAAGTCTGATTTAAATAAAAATGCAATAGCTGTGGTATTAGATTATCCATCGTATAATGCTTACTTTTATAATTTCAGGCATATTATCCGATGGATAATAAAATTTACCTTAACTAAAGAAAATATTTGGTTATATCCCATAGTTTAAAATCTGTTAGTCAACAAAGGCAATTTGTACTTTGTTAACAACCACTGTGAGGTTTTGAGTGTTAATAATAACCCAAAACTTTAACTAAGAACTATTAGGCTTACCGCTCCCTAATATTAAGTGAGTTCTTTGTATTCTGTGTATTCCGAGTTAACTCGGACTTCTTTGTTATCTTTGTATTCCGAGTAAACTCGGACTCTTTGTTATCCGAGTAAACTCTTTTTGTCCAAATAAATTTGGAACTAAAGCAAAATGAGTCCGAGTTTACTCGGAATACAAAGAGTCCGAGTTTACTCTTTTTGTCCAAATAAATTTGGAACTAAAGCAAAATGAGTCCGAGTTAACTCGGAATACAAAGACAAGCTGCTTGTTATTAGCAGTTATTTCATAATAACATTAATCTTCATGTTCTTCAAAAGGGTCACGCAATTTTTTTGACGGTGGACCAAAACTAACATAAACCGAATAACCTGTAACACTTAACAGAAGAAACCATAAAAAAAAGGTAAAGAAAAAAGCTGGACTTTCCATAGCTCAAAAAAAATTAAAAATATTCTCTTTAAAAATTATATTTCTATTATAAAGTTTGTTATTAATTTATATTATATTTATTGTATTAGATCCAATATTTTGAACGAAACATCGTCAACCTGCTTGACATTGTGCTGAATCTAGTATCTTACCTTATATATAGGCTTTGAAGTACAAATTAAAGTAAATGAAGCAATCAATTGTATTACAAATAAATTCTGAAGTAGCTTGGGAGCCAACCATCGCCTGTAGTAAAAAGCGATGGCCAAGATGAAGCTACTTTGTGTTTTTTGAAAACTTGCTTAATCTAATAAATAATTTGGTTCAACAAACCATTATTACTATAAGGTTATAATTTGAACTTTTTTTCACTTTAGCAAAAATGGTTTAGCATTGTAAACAACGAACCTTTGGTTAAGCTTCTTTCCAAAATATAGCAAAGCAATTACAACAGTACATCGCAAAGTAAAGTACAAATTTCTTATAGTTTGTTATAATAACTCAGCTATTACAATAACCAATCATCACCAAAGTATTGGTAGATTACCTTTTTTTACAGAAAGTAAATAAAAGTCGCGCTTATTGCGCTTAATACATTTTATAATTATGGCAACAGGAACTTCTAAAGCTAAAGCAACATCACCAAAAGTAGATTCTGGTTTCCAAGAACCTGGTCTTCAAACACCGTTAGGAACATTATTACGTCCACTTAACTCTGAAGCTGGTAAAGTTTTACCAGGATGGGGTACTACTGTTTTAATGGGCGTGTTTATTGTACTATTTGCAGCATTTTTATTAATTATTTTAGAAATTTATAATAGTTCTCTAATTTTAGATGATGTTACAATGAGCTGGAAAACATTAGCAAAAGTTTCTTAATCATTATGTTTAACATTATTTAATATCAACATAGCTGAACTACTAATCTTATTCCTCTCTCCTTTAGGGTTCTTAGAACCCTAAAGGAGAGAGGGTAACTAATTCATTTTGTCCAAATAAATTTGGAACTAAAGCAAAAAAGAGTTAACTCGGATGCAATAATAGCCCCTAGTCATGGGCAATGGTTAAGCTACTTTGTTCAAAGCCTTATTGATAACCCAAATATTCTATTACCCCTCAAGAGTCATAGGCTCTCATCTTTGCTCATAGCAAAGCAATATCATAGCTTTTTTTAAAATTTTTTTTGTTAACCTACAAATATAAGGTAATACTTTTGCGTTTTATAAGTATTGACAATTTAGAATTATATATATATATATATATATGAGTAAAAAAGCCCCCATCGTCTAGAGGCCTAGGACACCTCCCTTTCACGGAGAAAACGCGGATTCGAATTCCGCTGGGGGTAAAAATGAAACAACTTAACAAATACTAAAGCAAAACAAAACAATTATCAGCAAAGTGATGAATGTTCCTCTTTTTAGTAGCATTGTTATACTAGTTTATTCTCTAAGTTAGAGACTAAAAGCAACCAACGGTGCTTAAAATAACTTGGTGATTGCAACCAAGAAATTTTTTTGTCACCACAATTTGCTTTTCCTTTGTAAAGATGATCAAAAGTGAACGTTGCATAGTGTGCTTTCGGCATCCTATAGCAAAAGAAGCCCACTATAAATGCCTTGCTATTTCGATCCTTGTTTTAAATGAATAATTCATAATATCAGTGTTGATAGGTATATTGCAATAGTAAGTAGCTAGAAGTAGATAACTCTAGCAAAACCATTCAATGTATACAAGCAACGCTTGTGGCTTATGCCACAAGCTAAATGACTAGAACTAACTTTTAGCTTGTTTAAAAGCATTTATCCTTCTTACTGGTTGTAATTGATTTGTTTAATTTTTTATTATTCATCGAGTACCTATCTGGACAGGGAGGCTGCACCATGTTATTATAAAATAGTACTTTTATTAGCTATATTTACTCTAATTCTATTAAGCTGTATCTATCTGTTTAACTTATAGTGTTTTGAAACCTACAATGAGCTTTGACACATCGTAGTTTGGAAATGTCAGGCTATGGCTTAGCATCATTTTGCTAAAGAAAAATGATCAGAACAGCCAACCTTTGGAACTTTTTTTAAGTCATTTAACTACATTAAACTACAATCCATTTTCGCTAAACAACCATCACTGAAAGTGATGACTAATGTCCTCTTTTTAAAAAATTAGAATAAATGTAGTTTAACTACGTAGGTTCTTTTTTCTTATAGTGTTTCGCTTTGTTGTTGTTGTTTTTATTTAAAGCATTATTATTCCAGTAATAAAACCATTAGAACGGAGGTATTACAAATAAATTTGTATGAATCTAAGTTAACTGGGAATAAAACTTATAATTCTGGCAAAATTATTGCTCCTGTGTTTTCTAAGATAAAAAATGCAAATAAAAAAAATCAGTTTATTTATTATTTATAATAGAATAATAAGTATTATTATTCATTTTTTTATTTAAAACATAAATACCAAACCTTCGTTTGAAAAAAATTTTTTGTTAAAGTTATAAGATATAGTGTAGCTTGATATTATTAAGTTACAGTTATTCACGGTTTCCGAGTAAACTCTTTTTTGCTTTATCCAGTGGCAACGCAAGATGCCTTTGGCATCTTAAAGCTTATTGGATTATCTGATGGATAATCCAATAAGTTTTACAGGCTTTTCTTTGTTATCCGAGTTAACTCGGACTTCTTTGTTATCTTTGTATTCATTTTGCTTTAGTTCCAAATTTATTTGGAACTAAAGCAAAATGAGTCCGAGTAAACTCTTTTTGTCCAAATAAATTTGGAACTAAAGCAAAATGAGTCCGAGTAAACTCGGAATACAAAGAGTCCGAGTTTACTCGGAAGACTCGGAAATGCTTTAAGATTACCAATAAAGCAGGCTATCGCCAATGCCCTTAGACATACCTTGATAGTGAAGATCAAATAATACATTTTGCTTTAGTTCCAAATAATTTTGGACAAAATGAACCAGTTTTACGGCTTTCAGCAAAGTCAAAGAAGGTATTGTCTTTTCAGAACACAGATAAACTTTTTCATTATTAAAATCATAAAAGAACTTGAGCCGTGTGCGATGTAAGTTGCAAGCACGGCTCTTCAGGTGTAATTTTTTTATACAAAAAATTAATTCCTAACTATGTATTTCCATGGTGCACGTTTTTCAAACTATGAAGCTTGGTTAAGTGATCCAACACACATTAAACCAAGTGCTCAAGTAGTATGGCCTATTGTAGGTCAAGAAATTTTAAACGGTGATGTTGGTGGTGGTTTCCAAGGTATTCAAATTACATCGGGTTTCTTCCAACTATGGCGTGCTAGTGGTATTACTAGTGAATTACAACTTTATACAACTGCAATTGGTGGTTTAGTTATGGCAGCGGCAATGTTCTTTGCTGGTTGGTTCCACTACCACAAGGCAGCGCCAAAACTAGAGTGGTTCCAAAATGTTGAATCTATGTTAAACCACCACTTAGCAGGTCTTCTTGGTTTAGGTAGCTTAGCTTGGGCAGGTCACCAAATTCACGTTTCTTTACCAGTAAACAAATTATTAGACGCGGGCGTAGATCCAAAAGAAATCCCACTTCCTCATGATTTAATTTTAAACCGTGCTATTATGGCTGACTTATATCCTAGTTTTGCTAAAGGGATCGCACCTTTCTTCACTTTAAACTGGAGCGAATATAGCGATTTCTTAACATTTAAAGGTGGTTTAAATCCTGTTACAGGTGGTCTGTGGTTAAGTGATACAGCTCACCACCACGTAGCTATTGCTGTTTTATTCTTAGTAGCTGGTCACATGTACCGTACTAACTGGGGTATTGGTCACAGTATGCGTGAAATTTTAGAAGCTCACCGTGGTCCATTTACAGGTGAAGGTCACGTAGGTTTATATGAAATTTTAACAACTTCATGGCATGCTCAATTAGCTATTAACTTAGCATTATTTGGTTCATTATCAATTATTGTTGCGCACCACATGTACGCTATGCCTCCATACCCTTACTTAGCTACAGACTATGGTACACAGTTATCATTATTTACACACCATACTTGGATTGGTGGTTTCTGTATTGTTGGTGCTGGTGCTCACGCAGCTATTTTCATGGTTCGTGACTACGATCCTACAAATAACTATAACAATTTATTAGACCGTGTTATTCGTCACCGTGATGCTATCATTTCTCACTTAAACTGGGTTTGTATTTTCTTAGGTTTCCATAGCTTTGGTTTATACATTCATAACGATACTATGAGTGCTTTAGGTCGTCCTCAAGATATGTTCTCAGATACAGCAATTCAGCTTCAACCTGTTTTTGCTCAATGGATTCAAAATACGCATTTCTTAGCTCCTCAATTAACAGCGCCAAATGCTTTAGCTGCTACAAGTTTAACTTGGGGTGGTGATTTAGTAGCTGTTGGTGGTAAAGTAGCTATGATGCCTATTTCTTTAGGTACATCTGATTTCATGGTCCACCATATTCATGCTTTCACAATTCACGTAACTGTGTTAATTCTTCTGAAAGGTGTTTTATTTGCTCGTAGTTCTCGTCTTATCCCTGATAAAGCAAATTTAGGTTTCCGTTTCCCTTGTGATGGTCCTGGTCGTGGTGGTACTTGTCAAGTATCAGCATGGGACCATGTCTTCCTTGGTCTCTTCTGGATGTATAACAGCTTATCAATTGTTATTTTCCATTTTAGTTGGAAGATGCAATCTGATGTTTGGGGTACTGTAACAGCTTCTGGCGTATCTCACATTACAGGTGGTAACTTTGCACAAAGTGCTAATACTATTAATGGTTGGTTACGTGACTTCTTATGGGCACAATCATCACAGGTAATTCAATCGTATGGTTCAGCGTTATCTGCTTATGGTTTAATCTTCTTAGGTGCTCACTTTGTTTGGGCATTTAGTCTTATGTTCCTTTTCTCTGGTCGTGGTTACTGGCAGGAATTAATTGAAAGTATTGTATGGGCACATAACAAACTTAAAGTAGCTCCTGCTATTCAACCACGTGCTTTAAGTATTACTCAAGGTCGTGCTGTTGGTGTTGCTCACTATCTTTTAGGTGGTATTGCTACTACATGGTCTTTCTTCTTAGCACGTATTATTTCTGTTGGTTAATTTCACATCATTTAGATATTACTGCTTCCAATTTTATGTTTCCGATCATTTTGCTAATTTATTTTGCTAAAGCAAAAAGAGTTTACTCTTTTTTGCTTTAGTTCCAAATAAATTTGGACAAAATGTACTCTTTGTTATCCGAGTAAACTCGGATAACAAAGAGTCCGAGTAAACTCTTTTTTGCTTTAGTTCCAAATAAATTTGGACAAAATGAAAACGCAAAAAATAATTTATTGAGATATAAATTCGTATCGGAAGTAGAAACCAATCATTGTTTTGGCTACATTAAGCTAAAACCATTGTTTTGCATTGTCAAACAAAATGTGCTGAATGACAGCCTTTGATTAAGCAACAACTTTTAGTTGTAACTTATGACCCAAGTAGCTTAACAATTTAATAGTGACTCGCAAGTTTCAACTAAAGGTTCGAGAGTAGTGCTAATTTCTTTGTACTATACAAAAAAATAAAAAAATGTTATTTTTTTATTAATAAAGTAAATAAATTGAATACGGGGATATGGCGGAATGGTAGACGCTACGGACTTAAAATCCGTTCTTGTGCGAACAAGGTGAGGGTTCAAGTCCCTCTTTCCCCAAAAAAGCTTTTTTCTCTTAAGTAAATATAAATATAGCCGTTACTAGGGGAATTTTTTAAGAATTTCGCATTGCTAAAGCAATGATACATTAATTGACTTATAGACAAAACAACAAGAAAAAATAGCAAACAACTGATATATTATTGTTAAAGCAATAGATTAAGCTACAACCTTTGTATTCTTTGTATTCTTTGTTATCCGAGTTTACTCGGAATACAAAGAGTCCGAGTTAACTCTTTTTTGCTTTAGTTCCAAATTTATTTGGAACTAAAGCAAAATGTATTAGCAAAATGAAGCAAGCCAACCAAGGGATCTAAAAAGTTTTCATAATGGTTCTTACATATAATTTAAATAATGGCTTAGTTTATGCTTTTGAATAATACAATAAATTTAGAAGAAACTGAAAATTTTTTACGAAATGCGACTTTTTTAATACTTTTTTTCACTACAATTTTTTATTGGATATATACTGCTTTTTATACTCCAACTAATTTAAAAATAGATTCTCTAAAAGCAGATGCTTTTAACTTAATAGACCCTAAGCTTCTAGATAAAGAGGAATGTCTTAGTCAAGATGAAACACAAGATAAACTAGGTTTTTTTGACAAAGCAAACCAAGTGGAAAACACAACAGAGATGGCTGTGATAAAGAACAGCAATCATAGAACAGTTTTAGTACAATCACTAGGAAAATCAATGGTGATTGGGCTACCTTATTTTTTTATGATTATTTCAAATATATTATTAGTTTTATTATTATTAGTTCGTTGGGAAATATCTGGACATTTTCCATTAAGTAATTTATATGAATCATTAATGTTTTTAGCCTGGTGTTGTACTTTTTTATATTTAATCTGTAAAACTAGTTTTACAGTTTCAGTTGAAAAAATATTAGGTTCTATAACAGCTCCAAGTGCTTTGTTAATGAATGCTTTTGCTACTTTTAGTTTACCAAAAGAAATGCAAGAATCTGCCCCTTTAGTACCAGCTTTACAATCAAATTGGTTAATGATGCATGTAACTGTAATGATTATTAGTTATGCAACTTTAATAATAGGTTCTTTATTATCTATTTTATTTTTAATTTTAAATAAGTTAAGCACTTCTAAAATTAAAGCACAGTCTTTGCTAATTAACAATTATTCTACATCTACACAATCTAACAATTTATTAAATAGTGTTACTCCTCTAGTAAAAGATTATGATTTTCCAATGGGAACTAATAACAATAAAAAATCTAATAGTTTGACAAATTTAATTGTAAATTTAGATGCATTAAGTTATCGTATAATTGGTTTAGGTTTTCCTTTTTTAACAATTGGCATTTTATCCGGAGCTGTTTGGGCAAATGAAGCATGGGGATCATATTGGAGCTGGGATCCAAAAGAAACATGGGCTTTATTGACGTGGCTAATTTTTGCTATTTATCTACATACACGTTTAACAAAAGGATGGCAAGGTAAAAAACCTGCTGTGATTGCTTCTCTAGGATTTTTGGTTGTCTGGTTTTGTTATTTAGGAGTAAATTTAATAGGTGAGGGTTTACATAGTTATGGTTTTTTTAATTAAAATAAAGTAGATAATACAAACAATAAAAAAAAAATTAAACACTTTTAACTAAAAAGAGCTTATGTTGCTTCTTTCAAGACGTAAAAAAATCCTCAAAGTATCGAGGGTTTCACTATAGTGAAACCACTCTCCCCTTTTGCAAAAAGCCTGTTTAGCGAGCCATTTTTGCTGCAGTTTTTACAGCCGTACAGTAAGCTAAGTTCATAGCATTTCTATGGCTATTAATGCATTGATTAAGCACCCCACAGGCTATTGCTATTTTGAAATCACTAATATCTTTGTACTAACCTGGCCACTTAGTTGCTATTGTGTGGACCCCTCACGTAATTTTGCAAATTTATTTTGCTTTAGTTCCAAATTTATTTGGACAAAATAAATTAGCAAAATGATCGGAACTGCTTTTTCACTTGAGTGAGAACTCCCAGAATTATTTCCAACCTACTGGTAGTAATAGCAGGGTTTGACCATAAGGCCTAACCCTGCTTAAATAATGTTACCTTTGGTGATACTGGTTATTTTCATGTATTTAATTTTTTAAAGATTTGTATTATCCTGTGATAGAGCCTTTTTTGACCGGTTTAGTTAAACATTGTATACCATACAATGCTTAACTTTTTAAAACTTTTTCCTTTTTAGGTTCTAAATACAAAAGGATGTGCATAAATAGTTATAAACAAATAATAATAAGCCTTACTGCATATTATTCCCAAAAGATACTAACACTTAAGATAATGTTATGCTTTAGTCGGCAAGCCAGAAAAGCTGCTCAGTGTTCTTCATTTTGCTTTAGTTCCAAATTTATTTGGACAAAATGAAGAACACTAAAGTGTGTAGCAAGAAGACCCAGTTTGCCCAAGGTAAATAGCTCCACACAGTTGTGTGAAAGCCCAGCAACCTTATATAATACTTATTTTTGCTTTTAGCAAAAATAAATATTATATAGCCTCTGAAGTATTTTATGTTTAATAGCTATGTAGTCCGAGTTAACTCGGAATACATTTCATATATTCTAAATTCTGACACTTATAATGCTTTTGGAAGTTTTTGGCATTGAAAAGCGTTTATTTATAAAATAAATGAATTTTTTTTCTACATATCGCAATCTTTCCAGTCTTATTTTTATGTAAACACTTGTTGAAGGTTATTGCAGCACATCGTTGAACTGTTTGTTGGTGAGCAAGGTTACACTACTTTGTATTACGAGTTAACTCGTAATACAAAGTAGTGTAACCTTGCAAAACCCATAGCTTGACAGGTTTTTGCTACTTCGTCAAACAAAAGAAAAGCGGCCATTGCCATTAGGTCTTTTTATTGAACTAAAGTGTGAAAAGCCAATATTGGTTTGACACAGCCAAGTTGTTTTCTAACTAAAATTTTTAGTTAACAACTAGGCAAAAGTTAACGATGTTTTGTCTATACACTTTAGTTTTTTATAAAAAATGGCAAAGAGGAAACTTATAGCATCACCAATTCTTCATTTTGTCCAAATAATTTTGGAACTAAAGCAAAAAAGAGTTTACTCCGAAGAATTGGTAATGCTAGGCTAAAGTGCTAAAGTACTGGAGCTATAAAAGCAAAAATGCTATTATCCAAGGTTTTACCAAAGGGAAACAACTCTAATAGTTGGAACGTATTGCATCAAGAATCTTGGCACAACCAACCATACAGCTTTGCTGAAAGGGTTACGCAACTTGGCAAAAATCTACTGTGACTTGTTAAAAAATAAAGTATTATTGACCACAAAAGAACTCTTGGGTGTTTCTCCAGCACCAATAGTGATGTTTATGGTATGGGAATTACTTAGAAATAAATTGGTTACAGTGGCTTTTCCAATGTTATGGTACTGCAAAACAACACTCAGTAGCTTAAGAATAATATTCTTATATTTGACAATATTGTTAAGTTAATGGTAGCGTAGTTTCTATGCTGGTTTTATTTGGGTTAAAACCCTGTACCGCAATGGTGTAGACTTCTCCTTTCTCAAATTAATAGGATAAATTGACCAAATTATAAAAACATGCATTGTGCGATTGTAGTAAGCTTTGTTATATTAGAAGATCGTCTAGCTATATAATTGCTTTTATTTGCAAAGGCACTAAATTTTCCCACCCATTTTAATATGTCTTCGCCAACTCGCTAAACCAATCCTGCAAAACCGGTAGGCTTTGCAGTTATTTGTTGCTTTCAATAAACTGCCCTAAAGGGTTAGGGCAAAGCCATTCGGCGAAGCTCTAAATTTAAAGTAAAAAAAGATTAAATAGTCTGTCTTCCGATTTTAATTGTATTCCGAGTTAACTCGGAGTCTTTGTTATCCGAGTAAACTCTTTTTGCTAAAGCAAAAAGAGTTTACTCGGATAACAAAGAGTCTGCGTTAACTCTTTTTTGCTTTAGTTCCAAATTTATTTGGACAAAATTAAGTGGTTTCACTAAAGTAAAACCCCCCTTGTAAAAGATAGCACACCAGTAAAGCACTGCAGGTTCTATTGGGTATACCCCATACGATTCCTGTTTTAAGCAAACCCATTTGGCTTTGACCTATTGACGGGACACAAGTTCCCTCTTCTAGGTGTATACAACATGAAATATGTTGATAACTTATTGTTAAAAATAACACAAGCTTACATTTCTTAATTTTGTAAACTTTATGACATCAATTCTTCAAGTTGCCCTACTTGCTTTAATTTTTGTTTCTTTTGCTTTAGTAGTAGGTGTACCTGTAGTATTTGCTACTCCTAATGGTTGGACTGATAATAAAGGTGTTGTATTTTCAGGTCTTAGCTTATGGTTATTATTAGTTTTTAGTGTAGGTATTTTAAATTCATTTGTAGTTTAATTTTTCAAAATTAAACTTGTGAGATCTGTATTACCCTATAGTTGGGCTTTGCCAAACATTGTTTGTGAAAGTCACTTATGGGTAATACTATAATAAATAAAACATAGTTAGTTTTACCAAATATTTAACTAAGGACCAGCAGTAGAATTAACCATTACTAAAATAATGATAGTTTTGCATATGCCCCAAAGCTTTCTTTCCTTTGCCAAAAAAGCTAAAGCACGTACTTTTCGAGTTTACTCGGATTCCGTTTCGAATTTATTCGGACATAAATACTTTTTTGCTTTAACAAAATGACGTGTTATGCTTCTTATGGACAATACAAATAGATTTAGTCATTTAACCATAACCAATATTCGCCATACGTTATAACAATAGCTAAAGCAATAATTATAAAAATTGTAGCTTAATGTTATTATTTGGGTGCCATTTTTATATAGGCGTTACAAAGGTAATTACTTATGCATTTCATCTCTTAAACTATGTTGACAAAGCAAAGCATTACTTAATAAAGGGTAATATTGTTATGCATTTTCATTGCGGGCTTTTGAAGCCATATGCTAATAAATACAGATCACCTTTTCTGGCATATGCCAAATACCATTTTTGAGTCAATTTAATAGGATTAAATAGTAATATCAAACCTAGTAGGTAAACCTTTAGTATAATTCAAATATATTTGCAGCTATATCTCTCACATCTTCTCTCTCTTAAAGAGACTGAAAGCAAACCAATAAAGTAATAGTTTATTACTTTAGGATAAGGGTAGGGAGATCGAAAGCTCTAAATTAAAGCTTTTTTAAGCTTTTTACGTTGCTAAAAAGCCCATTGTCGTTAAATGGGCTTTAGTAGTTTAAATTTATTGTAAGCAAGCTACATCTACATTGGGTTTCACTACACAGAGCTGTTTTGCTGCCACAGGTTTGAACGAACCAAAGTTATAGCGAATTGTACAAACCAACCTTCAGTTGGCTCCTCAAGTTACAAACAAAAAAACTAATGGTTATGCTAGAAGTACCTTAACAATAACATCAAACATAAAAATTTTATTGTTATCCGAGTAAACTCTTTTTTGCTTTAGTTCCAAATTAATTTGGAACTAAAGCAAAATGGATTAGCAAAATGAACTACTTATAGCATAAACAATCAAATTTTTCATTAAACTACTTAACCTAGCCTTTTTTCTTCGTTTTTAAAAGAAATTTTAAACTTTAAAATTTTTATAAAAAATATTTTTTTATATTATGGAAGTAAATATTTACGGATTAACAGCAACAGCTTTATTTATTATTATTCCAACATCTTTTTTACTTATTTTATATGTTAAAACAGCTTCTGCTGAACAATAAAATACTAGATACCTGTAATACACCTTGTCACTTAATTTCTAGTTTTTTGTTATTGATTAGTAATCAATTTTCGCTTTAGCGAAAATTGTTTGGCAAACCTCCCCACCAAAAGTTGGTGTACCTACCACATCGTCTGCAGTGCTAAAGCACTGCAGCGATAGTTGGTTAAACTACACTTTGTATTACAAATGTATATACAATATTATACCTAAGCAATAACAATTAATAAATAAGTTAAATTACACTGTTATACAATCCGAAAGATAAAAATAAATCGAAACACTAGCTTTAATGTTTGGCTTTGCTCGATACGTAACAGCTTTTGATTCAAAGTAGGTTGTAGGCTTTTGCTGGAACTTTGCAGAAACCAACGGTGGCATTGCCAACCTTAGGTTAAGCTGCCATATGGAATTATTTGTTATCTATGCCAGCATAGTTAATAAACAGAATATAATAATTATAAAAATAGATAAATCGTGTCAGTCTGTGGATTGATAATAACTTTGACTATTTTACTGAAAAACACTAATTAAATGGATTCATTTATTTGTTATCCTTTTTACAGCAGTTTCCGATGTATTCTTTGTTATCCGAGTTTACTCGGACTCTTTGTTATCTTTGTATTCCGAGTTTACTCGGATAACAAAGACTCCGAGTAAACTCTTTTTGCTAAAGCAAAATGAGTCCGAGTTAACTCGGAATACAAAGAAGTCATTTTGCTTTAGCAAAAAGAGTTTACTCGGATAACAAAGACTCCGAGTAAACTCTTTTTTGCTTTAGTTCCAAATAAATTTGGACAAAATGACTTCTTTGTTATCTGAGTTAACTCAGAATACAAAGACTCCGAGTTAACTCTTTTTTGCTTTAGTTCCAAATAAATTTGGACAAAATGACTTCTTTGTTATCTGAGTTAACTCAGAATACAAAGACTCCGAGTTAACTCTTTTTTGCTTTAGTTCCAAATAAATTTGGACAAAATGACTTCTTTGTTATCTGAGTTAACTCAGAATACAAAGACTCCGAGTTAACTCTTTTTTGCTTTAGTTCCAAATAAATTTGGACAAAATGACTTCTTTGTTATCTGAGTTAACTCAGAATACAAAGACTCCGAGTTAACTCGGAATACAACTATCGCCTGCAGTACTAAAAAAAAGCAGCAAAAGTTTTCGACAAAGCTTAAGCTACTCAAATATATTTATATATTGCTATTCAACTTTGTACCATATATAATATTATAGTTAAGTTTTGGTTAATATAAAAGAATAATAAAATATATAAATACCATACAATTTAAAATGGCAAAAAAAAGCATTATTCAGCGTGAATTAAAACGTCAAAAATTAGTAATGAAATATGCTACAAAACGAGCAGCTTTAAAAGAACAAATTAAACAGACTTCTTTTTTAAAAGAAAAACTAAGTTTACACAGAAAATTACAACAATTACCTCGTAATAGTTCTGCTGTACGTCTTCATAATCGTTGTATGATTACAGGTAGACCTAAAGGCTATTTTAGAGACTTTGGTTTATCACGTCACGTATTACGTGAAATGGCTCATCAAGGTCTTTTACCTGGTGTATGTAAATCTAGTTGGTAATTTTTCTTATTTCTATTTTATAGAAACAAATAACCCAAATGTTGCTTTGCCATTATATGACGACATTACTTTTAATGCCTGGAAAAGACTCTAATCTCCATAAAATTGCTTATTTGGTAAGAAAAATTGCATCTATATTTATACATATAATGATGCTTCATATTAAAACAATGCCACGTCGTCCAATTAATAAAAAACGTACTTTATTACCAGATCCTGTTTATAATAGTGTATCCGTACATATGTTAGTAAACCGTGTTTTAAAAAGTGGTAAAAAATCAATTGCATATCGAATAGTTTATAATGCTTTAAAAGAAATTGGTGATGTTACAAAAAAAAATCCTGTTGAAGTTTTTGAAACAGCTTTAGATAATGTAACACCTAGAGTTGAAGTTAAACCACGTCGCCGTGCTGGTGCTATTCAAATGGTACCTCGTGTACTACGTTTAGGTGATCGTGCTAAAGCGAACTCATTAAGATGGATTATGGAAGCTTGTGAAAAACGTTCAGGTCAACCTATGGTAACAAAATTAAAAAGTGAAATTCTTGATGCCTACAAAAAAACAGGTTATGCTATTAGAAAAAAAGAAGAACTTCATAAAATTGCAATTAATAATGCAATGTATGCTAAAAAACCACAAGTTATTATTAATGCTATTAATTTATTAGTTGATTAAAAAACAAAAGATTTAATCCATTTGAGGCTATTATAAAGGCTTATTACTGCAGGGCTTTAGCACTGTAAATTCTATCGGCAATGTAAGATAGCTTTTTTAACTAGGGTAGCGTTGCCAACCAAATATATTATTTGGTTTTACTTTTGTTAAAGGTCACTTTAGCTTTCTACAATCAGTTTTGGATTAAAATTAAGCTAGGAAACCTTTTTAAGTAGCTTAACAAGAAAATTTTTATGTTTATGAAACTAAATAGCCAACCTTTCGATCAACTACACATTCCCAAACCGTCCATGATAGTTTCCAATCATACGGCTTTCCATAAGGAGCTTTTTTTTGGTAGTTTAGTTTTTTGTTTATTAAAAAAGGCATTGGCCAAGTACCACCTTATAATGGTACCTGGTTATCTTTTTTGTTCATTAATCGTTTGTACTTTTTTTCGTTAACTTGCTTGTTTGTAATTCTTTACATCCCTTTTCTAATATGGTATTCTTTTCCTGGTTTTACAAAGCTTTCAATGAGATTGGTAAAAGAGCTATGGGCAGGGACTTTACCTGTTACAAGCTAGTTGTAAAGGGGTTATACCCCCACGATGATATTCTTAAGCGATCAACTTTATTTAACTTTGCAAAGATCATCAAAAAAGGTAATTACAAAATTTATTTGTAATACAACCAATATTCGCTTCAGCCTTGGTTTTGAGTTCGAGTAAACTCTTTTTGCTTTAGTTCCAAATAAATTTGGACAAAATGAATGCCAAATATGTTTGACAAAGTGCACCAGCAGCTCTAAAACACTCTTGGTGTAATATTACAGATTACACATATATTTGTTAAAGCAAAAAACAAAAGCTGCTTTAATTTATTTACGAGTTAACTCGGACTGCAAACAAATACAGTATAGTTCAGAAAATTATTTATAAAATATTATAGACATAAAATTAGGCTATGGCTGCTTTGCCCACTATATAACACAGAAGAGGTACTAGTCCGAGTTAACTCGGAATTCATTTAACGTCTTCCGATTTTAATCGGATTCTTTGTTATCTTTGTTAACAAAGACTCCGAGTAAACTCTTTTTGTCCAAATAAATTTGGACAAAAAGAGTTTACTCGGACTCATTTTGCTTTAGTTCCAAATTTATTTGGACAAAATGACTTCTTTGTATTCCGAGTTAACTCGGAATTAACACTGTAGTGTAGTATTTGATTCAGCCACTTATTAAGCCATGCTTGTGGCTTATGCCACAAGCAGATCTTTGTATTATAAAATTTGTAATTTTTTCTATTTTAAATTAAACAAATTATAATTTAGAATTATAAAAGATTTAATTTTTAATAGCTTTTTTTCTTTTTATGAGTTTACAAATATCTATTTTAACACCAGAACGACCTTTTTGGAATGGTCAAGCTGATGAAATTATTTTACCGACTGAAACAGGTGAAATGGGTGTTTTAAAAAACCATGCACCGATTATTACAGGTTTAGATGTTGGCGCTATGCTTATTCGTGGTGGACAAGCATCTGGTTCAAAAGAAGAATGGAATTCTTATGCAATCATGGGTGGTTTTGCTTTAGTAAAGCAAAACCAAGTAACGATTTTAGCAAACGAAGCAGTTTCAGCTGAAAATATTAATCCTGAAGAAGCTAAAGAAGCTTTTGAATCTGCAAAAGCTAATTTAGAAAAAGCTGAAGGTGTGAAAGAAAAAGTAGAAGCTAATTTTACTTATAAACGAGCTAAAGCGCGTTATCAAGTAGTAAAAGTTCTTAAAAAAATATAATTATGTCTTATTCTTTGTTATCCGAGTAAACTCTTTTTGTCCAAATAAATTTGGAACTAAAGCAAAATGAGTCCGAGTAAACTCTTTTTGTCCAAATAAATTTGGACAAAAAGAGTTTACTCGGAGTCTTTGTTAACAAAGATAACAAAGATAACTATAAAATTATGTGAAATCTTTTTTCTCTTCTCTAAACTCTTTTTTGCTTTAGTTCCAGATAAATTTGGACAAAATGAACAAGCATAAACGTCAGAGAATACCAAAGCTGTCTTTTGCAGCACAGGATGCATAGTACATTAAGTATATCCGAGTTAACTCTTTTTTGCTTTAGTTCCAAATAAATTTGGACAAAATGAACTAGGCTCCTAGTTTTCAGTAAAGTGAAACTGCAGCAAAAGCCTATAACACACCCAATAAGCGATTAAGTGCATTAAGGACTTAAAACGAATGGGTTTTTTTGATAACGCTAGTTATAAAACATTAAAAACTTATTTAATCAATTGTTGGATTTGTCTATAGTAGTATTACTTTTTGATTTTTTTTATGTATTTTTTATTTTTTATGAATCTTGAATTAGCTCTTACACTTGTTAGTCTAATTTTAGTTGTTTCAGCAGGTCCTCTTGTTGTTGTTTTATTATCAGCACGTGGTGGTAACTTATAATTTTTTCAGCTTTCAGATTATCTGTACTTGATTGATTTATTTTTTATGTTCTACAAAAATTAAACAGTTTAAACTTTGTCTGTTTGGCCGTGTATGACAAAATCATACTTAGGCAAAACAGGCAAGCAAATAACCTATTGTTTAAAAAGTATCCATCAAAAAAGTATTTGTAGTTGTCTTTTTGTGTTTTTTTTGATAAAATCAAATATAATAATACAATTTATTTTTTGTAATACTTGAAATCTTTAACTCTTTGTATTTTAATTTCACTATGCAAAAAGACATTTAGGGTAATTTTGCAACTTCTAGAATCAACAGGAAAATTTTTATGGAAGCTTTCACTTTGTGTACCTATTAAGAATTGAGCAACAAGGCTAGAAAAATAGAGATTTCTTTTAGTGTTTAGCTTTTTCTTTCCATAGAGCAAAAGTAGTTTTTTTTTACAAGGATTATCCAGAAAGGAGAGATGGCTGAGTGGTCGAAAGCGGCTGATTGCTAATCCGTTTAAGCGCGACATGCGCTTACGAGGGTTCGAATCCCTCTCTCTCCGTGTGAATATCATAAAACTTATGAGCAAAATAAAAAGTTAAATTAACTTGATTAACAACATCAAAAAAGTGTACAAAAAATGGCTTTGTGTAGCACAAGTCAAAGTCTGTTAAAAGAGCTATGATTTTTTGAAAATTTTTTTTTATGTGTGTTTTATCCTTTAGGAATTCATAATAGTCAATGCTAAGCAATGGTTGACTGGCTGGTACGGCCAAGCAACGTTTCAATAAGCCAACTAAACAGTGTCAAGTCATTTTGTCCAAATTTATTTGGACAAAAAGAGTTAACTCGGACTCATTTTGCTTTAGTTCCAAATTTATTTGGACAAAAAGAGTTTACTCGGAGTCTTTGTTATCCGAGTTAACTCGGAATACAAAGATAACAAAGAAGTCATTTTGCTTTAGTTCCAAATTTATTTGGACAAAAAGAGTTAACTCGGACTCATTTTGCTTTAGTTCCAAATTTATTTGGACAAAAAGAGTTAACTCGGACTCATTTTGCTTTAGTTCCAAATTTATTTGGACAAAAAGAGTTTACTCGGAGTCTTTGTTATCCGAGTTAACTCGGAATACAAAGATAACAAAGAAGTCATTTTGCTTTAGTTCCAAATTTATTTGGACAAAAAGAGTTTACTCGGAGTCTTTGTTATCCGAGTTAACTCGGAATACAAAGATAACAAAGAAGTCCGAGTTAACTCGGAATACAAAGATGCAATAGTTTGTTAACTTACAATCCAAAGGCTATTTACAAAAATATATAATATAAATAAATATATTTTCAAAAATTTTTGAAATTTAAACTTTAATTTTATTTTTTGAAATTATATTTCCGGACAGATTATTTTAGGATCGACAAAAGAAGTTACATTTATTTATATAAATGGTTCCACAAACAGAAACTAAAGCAGGTGCTGGGTTCAAAGCCGGTGTAAAAGACTATCGTTTAACATACTACACACCTGACTACGTAGTAAAAGAGACTGATATTTTAGCAGCATTCCGTATGACTCCACAACCAGGTGTTCCACCAGAAGAGTGTGGTGCTGCTGTAGCTGCAGAATCTTCAACAGGTACATGGACAACAGTATGGACTGACGGTTTAACAAGCCTTGACCGTTACAAAGGTCGTTGTTATGACATCGAACCAGTTCCAGGTGAAGACAACCAGTACATTGCTTATGTTGCTTACCCTATCGACTTATTTGAAGAAGGTTCAGTAACAAACATGTTCACTTCTATTGTAGGTAACGTTTTCGGTTTCAAAGCTCTACGTGCTTTACGTCTTGAAGACCTTCGTATTCCACCTGCTTATGTTAAAACATTCCAAGGTCCTCCACATGGTATTCAAGTTGAACGTGACAAACTAAACAAATATGGTCGTGGTCTTTTAGGTTGTACAATCAAACCTAAATTAGGTCTGTCAGCTAAAAACTACGGTCGTGCAGTTTACGAATGTTTACGTGGTGGTTTAGATTTTACAAAAGACGATGAAAACGTTAACTCACAACCATTCATGCGTTGGAGAGACCGTTTCCTTTTCGTAGCTGAAGCTATTTACAAAGCACAAGCAGAAACTGGAGAGGTTAAAGGTCACTATTTAAACGCAACTGCTGGTACTTGTGAAGAAATGTTAAAACGTGCACAATGTGCTAAAGAGCTTGGCATGCCAATTATTATGCACGACTATCTGACGGGTGGTTTCACAGCTAACACTTCATTAGCTTCTTACTGTCGTGACAATGGTTTACTTCTTCACATCCACCGTGCTATGCACGCTGTTATTGACCGTCAACGTAATCACGGTATTCACTTCCGTGTACTTGCTAAAGCTTTACGTATGTCTGGTGGTGACCACCTTCACTCAGGTACTGTTGTAGGTAAACTAGAAGGTGAACGTGAAGTTACTTTAGGTTTCGTAGACTTAATGCGTGATGACTATGTTGAAAAAGACCGTAGCCGTGGTATTTACTTCACACAAGATTGGTGTTCAATGCCAGGTGTAATGCCAGTAGCTTCTGGTGGTATTCACGTATGGCACATGCCAGCTCTTGTTGAAATTTTCGGTGATGACGCTTGTCTTCAATTCGGTGGTGGTACATTAGGTCACCCATGGGGTAACGCTCCAGGTGCTGCAGCTAACCGTGTTGCTCTTGAAGCTTGTACTCAGGCTCGTAACGAAGGTCGTGACCTTGCTCGTGAAGGTGGCGATGTAATTCGTTCAGCTTGTAAATGGTCTCCTGAACTTGCTGCTGCTTGTGAAGTTTGGAAAGAAATCAAATTTGAATTTGATACTATTGACAAACTTTAATTTTTTGTATTTAAAAAATAGTTATAATAACGGCTAAAGCCGTTATTATAACTATTTTTTATTTTATGTGTACTTATTTTAGTTATAGATAACCAATTTTGGGGTTTTTTTACCCTTAATTATAACAAGTTTTCTATTGTTGTTGTATTATGTTCATGCTTTTCATAATAAAGGTTTTGTTGAAAAACATACATCTTCATTTTGTCCAAATAAATTTGGAACTAAAGCAAAATGAGTCCGAGTTAACTCTTTTTGTCCAAATAAATTTGGAACTAAAGCAAAATGAGTCCGAGTTAACTCGGAATACAAATCTTTCCATTTCTATACGCTCTTTTGCTTGTCTTTCCTGTTCCAAGAAATTGGACAAGAAATATGATTTATTATATATAGTTCTTGTTGTAATTTACAAAATGTGCCGAATGATATGCTACTTACTCCCCGTAGGGAGTAAGAGAATAAGAATAATTAAAAATTAGTTGTTAGAAGAGCTGTTAGAAGAAGCTAAGTCTAATGGGAAGTTATGAGCGTTACGTTCGTGCATTACTTCCATACCTAAGTTAGCACGGTTGATGATGTCTGCCCAAGTGTTAAGTACACGACCTTGTGAGTCTACAACTGATTGGTTGAAATTGAAACCGTTTAAGTTGAAAGCCATAGTTGATAAACCTAAAGCAGTAAACCAAATACCGATTACTGGCCATGCAGCTAAGAAGAAGTGTAATGAACGTGAGTTGTTGAATGAAGCGTATTGGAAGATTAAACGACCGAAGTAACCATGAGCAGCTACGATGTTATAAGTTTCTTCTTCCTGACCGAAGCGGTAACCTTCGTTAGCTGATTCGTTTTCAGTTGTTTCACGGATTAGAGATGAAGTTACTAATGAACCGTGCATAGCTGAGAATAATGAACCACCAAATACACCAGCAACACCTAACATGTGGAATGGGTGCATAAGGATGTTATGTTCAGCTTGGAATACGATCATGAAGTTGAAAGTACCTGAAATACCTAATGGCATACCATCTGAGAATGAACCTTGACCGATTGGGTATACTAAGAATACAGCTGAAGCTGCAGCAACTGGTGCTGAGTAAGCTACAGCGATCCAAGGACGCATACCTAAACGGAATGAAAGTTCCCACTCACGTCCCATATAGCAGTATACACCTAAAAGGAAGTGGCAAACGATAAGTTGGTAAGGACCACCGTTGTATAACCATTCGTCTAACGAAGCAGCTTCCCAGATTGGGTAGAAATGAAGACCGATCGCGTTAGAAGTTGGAATAACAGCACCTGTGATGATGTTGTTACCGTAAAGAAGAGAACCTGAAACTGGTTCACGGATACCATCGATGTCAACTGGCGGAGCAGCAATGAAAGCGATGATGAATACTGATGTAGCAGTAAGAAGACATGGAATCATGATTACACCGAACCAACCGATGTAAAGACGGTTTTCAGTTGACGTGATCCACTCACAAAAACGAGCCCATAGGCTAGAATTTTCACGACGTTCTAAGATTGCTGTCATATTTTAATTTTTTTAAAAGTTTTAATTTCTCCGTAAAATATTTATTTAAAAAGATTTTAAATTATCAATTCAAGCTTCTATTAGAAGCGTGGTATTATTATTATAACCAAAAAATTTTTTAACTTCTTCATTTTGTCCAAATTTATTTGGAACTAAAGCAAAAAAGAGTTAACTCTTTTTGTCCAAATTTATTTGGAACTAAAGCAAAATGACTCATTTTGTCCAAATTTATTTGGAACTAAAGCAAAAAGAGTTAACTCTTTTTGTCCAAATTTATTTGGAACTAAAGCAAAATGACTCATTTTGTCCTAATTTATTTGGAACTAAAGCAAAAAAGAGTTAACTCTTTTTGTCCAAATTTATTTGGAACTAAAGCAAAATGACTCATTTTGTCCTAATTTATTTGGACAAAATAACAAAGATTCCGAATAAATTCGGACGAGTTAACATATTGATAAGATACCCTGGCACTAGAACTGAGATTCCAGACGGCGACCCGTAAAGTTCTTCAGTTCCCTCAGCTTTTTCACAACCAAGTTCGGGATGGATTGGTGTGGGTCCAACTGAGCAAAGAGCACCAAGGTTAACCCAAAGTAGTTGAACTACTTTGGGTTAAAAATTGTATTTTATAAAGTTAAAAATAAAGGTCAAAATCAAACGGCCTTTAGTATATCTCGGCTGAAGCCATTGCTGACTGTACACCTGATACCTATATAACGGCTTGTCTAGCCGCGGCCTTAGAGAGCACTCATCTTGAGTTTAGCTTCCTACTTAGATGCTTTCAGCAGTTATCTATCCATGCGTAGCTACCCAGCGTTTCCCATTGGAATGAGAACTGGTACACAATTGGCATGTCCTTTCAGGTCCTCTCGTACTATGAAAGGCTACTCTCAATGCTCTAACGCCTACACCGGATATGGACCAAACTGTCTCACGACGTTTTGAACCCAGCTCACGTACCACTTTAATGGGCGAACAGCCCAACCCTTCGGACCTACTACAGACCGAGGATGTGATGAGCCGACATCGAGGTGCCAAACCTTCCCGTCGATGTGAACTCTTGGGGAAGATCAGCCTGTTATCCCTAGAGTAACTTTTATCCGTTGAGCGACGGCCCTTCCACTCGGCACCGTCGGATCACTAAGGCCGGCTTTCGCCCCTGCTCGACTTGTAGGTCTTGCAGTCAAGCTCCCTTTTGCCTTTACACTCAATGTCTGATTTCCGTCCAGACTGAGGGAACCTTTGCACGCCTCCGTTACCTTTTAGGAGGCATTCGCCCCAAATAAACTGCCCACCTGAAACTGTCAAGGGTCCCGATTCAAGGATCCCCATTAGGATTCTAGCTCTTCCAGAGTGGTCTCTCAATGACGGCTCCAACTACCCCGGAAGGTAATCTTCATAGCCTCCCACCTAGGCTGCGCAAGAAAAGCCCAAACCCAATTCCAAGATACAGTCAAGCTTCATAGGGTCTTTCTGTCCAGGTGTAGGTAGTCCGCATCTTCACGGGACAAGTCTATTTCACCGAGCCTCTCTCCGAGACAGCGCCCAGATCGTTACGCCTTTCGTGCAGGTCGAAACTTACTCGACAATGAATTTCGCTACCTTAGGATCGTTATAGTTACGACCGCCGTTCACCGGGGCTTCGGTCGTCAGCTTTTTTCTTGCGAAATAACCAACTTCCTTAACCTTCCGGCACTGGGCAGGCGTCAGCCCCCATATATTGTCTTACGACTTTGCGGAGACCTGTGTTTTTGGTAAACAGTCGCCTGGGCCGGGTCACTGCGACCCAAAAAATGAATTTTGGGCGCCCCTTCTTCCGAAGTTACGGGGCCAGTTTGCCGAGTTCCTTAGAGAGAGTTCTCTCGCGCCCCTTGGTATTCTCTACCAACCTACCTGTGTCGGTTTCAGGTACAGGTAATTAAAATATAAAGATGTATGAGCTTTTCTTGGAAGTATGACATCACTAGCTACTCAACAGCGAACCATTAAATAGGGATTACGCCTCCACTCAAAATAGCTTTTTTGCTATCTCTCAACGTCTAAACGCTTCCACTGCAATCCAAAAACAGTTCTAGTTTAGCCTCCTTCGTCCCTCAGATCATAATTTAATTAGTACAGGAATATTAACCTGTTTTCCATCGACGACGCCTTTCGGCCTAGTCTTAGGTCCTGACTCACCCCCCATGGACGAACCTAGTGGAGGAACCCTTAGGTTTTCGGGGCATTGGATTCTCACCAATGTTTTCGTTACTCAAGCCGACATTCTCACTTCCGCTTCGTCCATCCCCACTTACGTGAAAACTTCACCCGAAAGCAGAACGCTCCCCTACCTATAATTTATTATAAATAAAATATATCACAGCTTCGGCAGGTCACTTAGTCCCGGCCATTATCGGCGCAAGAACGCTTTACCAGTGAGCTATTACGCACTCTTTGAAGGGTGGCTGCTTCTAAGCAAACCTCCTGGTTGTTTCAGCATTCTCACATCCTT